TTTTTAGCTTTTCAATATCCTATTGAAATTCCAGGAGTAAGTAACGAAGATTTTTTAAGACTATCATATAATGCAAAACAACGATTTTTTAACTTGCCTGAAGTAGACCCTATTGAATTTTTAGGGATTATTATGAAAAAAATGGAACTAGTTAAAATGTCACCACAATTTTTAAATAGAAATGTAAACGAAGGGTTTTCAGGGGGTGAAAAAAAACGCAATGAGATTTTACAAATGGTTTTATTAAATTCAGATATTTGTATCTTAGATGAAACTGACTCCGGTCTAGATATAGATGCACTAAAAATAATTTCAACTGGAATTAATAATTTTATGACACAAGATAAAGGAATTATTTTAATTACCCATTATCAAAGATTGTTAGATTATATAAATCCTACTTATGTTCACGTAATGCAAAATGGAAAAATTATTAAAACAGGATCAGCAGAATTAGCTCAAGAATTAGAAGAAAAAGGGTATCAATGGTTAAATTAAAAGAAAACTGTTTAAAATTAGAGCTTTTTTATAAAAATATACCTAAATAAACAAATAAATTTATATAATGTAAGACGTTCCTTTATTTTTTTTAATATTGGGTAATTTCTTCAATTAATTAGATTATATGTACCCAGAAATTTTTAATTCAAATATGTTTACATTATTAGCGGAAGCAGAAGTTGGTAAACACTTTTACTGGAACATTGCTGGATTTCTAGCACACGGTCAAGTTTTATTAGTAATATGGTTTGTAATAATCATTTTATTATTATTAGCTGTCCTAGGTACACGAAACATTGAGCGAATTCCTACAGGTTTTCAAAACTTTATGGAATCAGCTGTAGATTTCGTAACTGATATTGCCAGAGATCAATTAGGTGAAAGCTTTTATAAAGAATGGATACCGTTTATTGGAACATTATTTTTCTTTATTTTTGGCTGTAATTGGGCAGGAGCGCTTATTCCTTGGAAGTTAATTGAACTACCAGAAGGAGAACTTGCTGCACCAACAAATGATATTAATACAACAGTTGCATTAGCTTTATTAACATCATTTGCCTATTTTTATGCAGGTTTCAGTAAAAAAGGTTTAGGATATTTCAAAAGATATATTCAACCAATTCCACTTCTTTTACCAATTAACATTCTAGAAGATTTTACGAAACCTTTATCATTAAGTTTTCGGTTATTTGGAAATATTTTAGCAGATGAATTAACTGTAACAGTATTAACATCGTTAGTTCCGTTAGTTATACCATTACCAATTATGATCTTAGGTATTTTTGCTGGTTCAGTTCAAGCTTTAATTTTTTCAACTTTAGCTGCGGCATACATTGCTGAAGCTCTTGAATAGTAAAAAAGTTAAGAGTGTTTTAAAATTTATATATTTTTAATTTGTAAAATTTATTATGGATTCTATCATTTCTGCTGCTTCAGTTATCGCTGCTGGTTTATCTATTGGTTTATCTGCGATTGGTCCTGGTATTGGTCAAGGTAATGCTGCTGGTCAAGCAGTAGAAGGTATTGCACGTCAACCTGAAGCTGAAAGCAAAATTCGTGGTACTTTATTATTAAGTTTAGCATTCATGGAAGCGTTAACTATCTATGGTTTAGTAGTTGCATTAGCATTATTATTTGCTAACCCTTTTAACAGCTAATTTTCTAATTTAAACTTTTAAAACAAATAAGGAATAGATACAATAAAATTCTGTATCTATTCTATTTTTTAATTCTATAGTATAGCATATAGATTTTATATGATTAATTTTTCAACATTAATTTTAAGTTCAGAAGTAGAGGGTCCAGGGGGATTATTTGATATAGATGCAACTTTACCATTAGTTGCAATTCAATTTTTGTTATTGATGGTTATCTTAAATATCGTTCTATATAATCCACTACTTACAATTATTGAAGAACGAAAAGAATATATCTTAACAAATCTTGGTAAAGCCTCAGAATTACTTGCAGAAGCTAATAATCTGACAGCTCAATATGAAGAGGAGTTAGCAAGTGTTCGTAAAGAAGCACAATTAGAAATTACAAATTCTCAAAAAATTCACCAAGAAATTTTAGATTTAGAAATCAATATTTCACAAAAATATCTTGATAATTTATTAGATACAATTACAAATGATTTTGAAAATAGAAAAACCTTAGCTCTTAATAATTTAGAGGCAAGTGTTCAATCATTATGTAATGATATTAACGCAAAATTATCAATTTAAGAATTTTTTGGTAAAAAGTAATTTTCCTTTTTATAAATGAACAGTTTATACACAAACTCGAAAATATGGAAAATTTTGATCAAATTTTTACTTTAATTGCCGAAGAAGAAGGCATTAGTTTTAATCCTGATATTTTAGGAAGTGGTTTATTTAACATTCTTGTGTTGGCTGGTATTTTAATATATACTGGTAAAGATTTTTTAGGTTCTATATTAGAAGAAAGAAAATCAACTATTGTTCAAAATGTTCAAGATGCTGAAAATAGATTAAATGAAGCACAGAAACGATTAACAGAAGCACAAAAACAATTAAATCAAGCTCATGTAGTAATTAGTGAGATTAAATCTGAAACTTTAAATACAAAGAAAATTATGCTTACGGCAGATGCTGTCGAAGCAAGAAACGACTTAAAATCACGTTTTGAACGTGCCATATTAGCGTTTAAATCAAAAGAGAGACGAATTTTCTTTGAAATTAAAGAACAAATTACTTCATTAGTATTAACGCGAACTGTTAGTCGTGTAAAAGAAACATTTGCACAGGACAAAGCTGCAGCTAAATTAATTAATAATACTATTCGAACATTAGAATTACCTTAATAAACATGAGTAAAAATCCATTAGCATTAAAAGTCGCTGCTCCATATGCTCGCGCACTTTTTGATTTTGTTAAAGAGACAGGAACTCTATTTGAAGTAACTTCAGATATCCAAAATATTCAAGGTTTATTATTTAAATCTCGAGAATTATTTAAATGTCTCCAAAATCCTGTAATTAGTGCTCAAGCTAAGCAAGAGATTTTAATTAAAGTAGTAGGAAAAAAAATGAATCAAGAAACTTTACAGTTTTTAACTACTTTAATCCAACGAAATCGTATCAATTTATTACCAACAATAATCTTTAGCTATTTAGAGTTAGTATATAAAACAGCAAATTCTAGAGCATTCCAAATTGTTTCAGCTAAAGCTCTTTCAAATGGTCAAAGAACACGTTTAATCAAAAAAATTAAATCAATTGCAAAACAAAGTCGCATTATGATTCAATTTAGCACTGATGAAAGTTTAATTGGTGGTTTCTTGATTAAAAATCAAGGTAAGATAGTTGATTATTCAGTAAAAAATAAATTAAATCTACTAGCAAAACAATTAGATACTGTTTTAGAAATTTAATTACAAATAAAATCTTTTATTAATTTTTTAACCTCAAATATAATACAATGATAAAAATTCGTCCAGACGAAATTAGTAGTATTATCCGTGAACAAATTGAAAAATATGATCAGGATGTAAAAATTGAAAATGTAGGTACTGTTTTACAAGTTGGTGATGGTATCGCTCGTGTATACGGTCTTGATCAAGCTATGAGTGGTGAGCTTTTAGAATTTGAAGATAAAACTATCGGTATTGCATTAAACTTAGAAAATGACAACGTAGGTGTTGTTTTAATGGGTAATGGACGTCAAATTTTAGAAGGGGGTGTTGTTAAGTCAACAGGACGTATTGCTCAAATTCCTGTAGGTGAAAATTTCTTAGGACGAGTTATTAATCCATTAGGTGAACCAATTGATGGGAAAGGTGATATTAGTTCAAGTGAAAGTCGCTTATTAGAAGCGATGGCACCTGGTATTATTAGTCGTAAATCAGTTTGTGAACCTTTACAAACAGGTATTACTTCAATTGATGCTATGATTCCAATTGGTCGTGGTCAACGTGAATTAATCATTGGAGATCGTCAAACAGGTAAGACATCAATTGCTGTTGATACTATCATTAATCAAAAAACTGAAAATGTAGTTTGTGTATATGTAGGTATTGGTCAAAAAGCTTCTACCGTAGCTCAAGTTGTTAACGTTTTAGAAGAAAAAGGAGCAATGTCATACACATGTATCGTTTCTGCTAGTGCTAATGATGCAGCAACTTTACAATATATTGCCCCATACGCAGGCGCATGTATTGCTGAATACTTCATGTATCAAGGTAGAGCTACATTAGTAATTTATGATGATTTAACAAAACAAGCTATGGCTTACCGTCAAATGTCATTATTATTACGTCGTCCTCCAGGACGTGAAGCATATCCAGGTGATGTATTCTACTTACATTCACGTTTATTAGAGCGTGCTGCTAAATTAAGTGATGCATTAGGTGGTGGTAGTATGACTGCATTACCAATTATTGAAACACAGGCTAGTGATGTATCTGCATACATCCCAACAAATGTAATTTCAATTACTGATGGACAAATTTTCTTATCAAATGATTTATTTAACTCAGGTATTCGTCCAGCTATCAACGTAGGTATTTCTGTATCTCGTGTAGGCTCTGCAGCACAAACGAAAGCTATGAAAAAAGTAGCCGGTAAGTTAAAACTTGAGTTAGCGCAATTTGCTGAATTAGAAGCATTCTCACAATTTGCATCTGATTTAGACGAAGCTACACAAAAACAATTAGCTCGTGGAACACGTTTACGTGAAGTTTTAAAACAACCACAAAATTCTCCATTATCAGTAGCAGAACAAGTTGCATTAATTTATACAGGTATTAACGGGTATTTAGATGATTTATCAGTTGATTCTGTTAAAAAATATTGTGCTACTTTATTAAAATTCTTAGGAACATCACAAAAACCATATGTTGGAATTGTTACTAGTACTAATCAATTTACAGATGAAGCAGAAGCTTCATTAAAAGAATGTATAGCTGAATCAAAAGCTATCTTTGCTCAAAGTAAATAAACTTCAATTTTCTATTTCATTTTTAAAACCTAAAAATGAAATAGAAAAATAATTTTTTTTTCAACGTCAATAAACAAATTTTAAACTAATAAATGGTAAGTCAAAACTTGAAGTAATCTAATAATACATTAGATTACTTCAAGTTTTGACTTACCATTTATTATACTATCAGTAAGAGTTTTAAGAATTAACTTAATTGAACGAACAGCATCATCATTACCAGGAATTGGGATATCAACTAGATCAGGATCACAATTTGTATCTAAAATAGAAACAATAGGAATTCCTAGTTTACGACATTCCCGAATAGCAGTCATCTCACGTTTTTGATCAATAATAATAGCAACATCTGGTAATTGTTGCATATCCTTAATACCATCTAAATGATTTCTTAATTTGTCTAATTCTTTTCGTCTTAATGAAGCTTCTTTTTTTGTTAGTAAATCAAATGTATTGTCTGCTTCTTGTTGTTCTAAACTTTTTAATCGATTAATTCGTTCTTTTAATGTTGACCAGTTTGTTAACATTCCACCAAGCCAACGATAATTTACATAATATGAATTACAACGTTTTGCTTCTTGCGCTATTAAAGTACTTGCTTGACGTTTAGTTCCTATAAAAAGAAATGTTTTTCCTTCACTAGCTAACTTATTTAAATAATTTGTTGCCTCATTTAATAAGCTAGCAGATTGAACTAAATCTAAAATGTGAATATTATTTACTTCACTATAAATATAAGGAAACATTTTTGGATTCCATCGATAAGATTTATGTCCAAAATGTACTCCGGCTTCTAATAATTGTGATAAACTTATATTAGACATAATTATTATGTTTTGTTTGGTTTTCGGAGATTGTAACAAAAAGAAACCAAATTGTCTATAAAGCAATTAAAAATAGAAAGTTATTTCATGAGAATTAAAGATGGTTTTTTAAAACTAGTTTTAAAATTTCGAGAACCAGTCCCAGATGGAATTAAATGCCCAATAATAATATTTTCTTTTAAACCACGTAACCAATCGATCCGACCTTCAATGGCAGCCTTTGTCAATACCTTTGTCGTTTCTTGGAAACTTGCTGCAGAAATAAAGCTTGGATTATTTAATGCTGCTCTTGTAATTCCAAATAATAAAGGTAAATAATATGCTGGTTGTTTTTGTTCTTTTTCAACAATTTTATTTATATATTGAATATGATATAAATCAATTACTTCACGTTTTAATAGAGGAGTATCCCCTTCATCCGTAATTAATACTTTTGTTGTCATTTGTTTAATAATTACTTCAATATGTTTATCATTAATTGTAACACCCTGTGATTCGTAAACACCTTGAACAGAATTTAAAATAAATGATTGAACTTTTTTAAAACTTTTATAGTTGCCTTCAAAGTTATTAAGTAACCGTACATATTTAACTGATTTTTCTTTATCACAGAAAAATGGTTTTAAAAAGCCATAATAATTAAAATAAACTTTTATTAATTTATGGGGATTAATTTTTTCATTTTCTCGAATAGGTGTACCTAATTTATGAAATTCAAAGTTTTCATCTAAACTTGTTCGTTGAGTTAGTAATCCTTTTTTTTGGCTTATAGGAATTCGTTTAACTACTTGATTTTTTTTTCTTGCTTCTAGAATTTCTTCAATCCTAGGTAAACCTTGAACAATATCTCCTGTTATTTCTTTTTCAAGATTTAATAATCCAATAGTATCTCCATCTTCTAAAAACTGATTATTTTGACAAAAAACACTATTTAATTCTTGTTCAAATAAATCTTCAGTAATAGAATATAAACCTATAGATTTTGTTGATTTTGTAAAAGGATATTCCATAAATTTAACAAATGTTAAACGAGGATGGTTTGAATTTAACAAGTCAATTTCAGAATTACGAATTAATAACGTACGATCTAATTTTAATGAAGTTATTTTAGGATAACTAAATAAATTAGAATCAATTAAAGAAGATTTTAATTTTTGATTTGATTGTATTCCAATTGTAAATTGTTTTAGAAAGCGTGGAATCATACAACTATATAATTTCCCATTCCGTTTTAAAAACATTTTAGAAAATTTAACTTTTAATGAAAATTCAAAATTATTTGTAATAGTTTCCCAATTCGACAAATTATCAATAGATATTTTAGGATTTGTTTCAATAGATATTTTTAATCTATCATAATGATTTAGAAATATTTTTCGATTAGTTTTAATTGTATTAGTAAGTCTTTTTAAAGGGATTGTTTTATACTGTAAATTACTTTGTGTATTTAATTCTTCAGTTTTACATTTCGGGAAAAAATAGGGACGTCCTTTTTGTATAGTGAAAAATTTATCATTATCAATTATTATTTTTCCTACATGATTCGTATTAGTACTATTTATAATAAAATCATTAATTTTTTTTGTTGGAAGTTTCGTTTTTTCTATAGTACTACAGTTTTCATTTGATATTAATAAAATTTGTTTAATATCTTGCTGATTAACTTTAACTTTTACAATTTCTAAAGGTTTATAAGTGGTCGATTCTAAATAAACCAATGTTGTATAAATATCAATAAATTGATTATTTTGAATTAGAAGACATGATTCTAAATTTTTATATTTAAGAGTTGGCGAAACATAATTATTTAAATTCAATTTATTAATGGTGTTAAAAGTTACAGAATTTTGAGCTTTATTATTTTTTAATTCAATAGTTAACTCTTTTAAAAAGGATGGATGAATTTTTAAGTATAAAAATTCGGTCACTAAATTTAAAGACTGATTAGTCTGAATTTTCTGATTTGATTGATAAATAAAATGTGTATTTGTACCAAATTTTAATTTTTCTTGAGGTAAAATTTGAGTTTTGAAAACGTTATCGATTTTTTGACTACAAGGAAATTCATAAAGTTTAATAGGACGTATTAATAACTGGGCTCCATTTCGTCCAGCAATTTGTTCACACAATGAAGGAACATTTATATGTATAGTGGAAAATATTTGTTCTCCTGGAAAGAAGAGTTTTTTTGATTTGGCTGTTACTTTTTTTGATTTAACTTTGTTAGAAATCTTTTTTCCTTCATATATTAAACCTGATTTAATAGTTAATGTCTGAATAATATTATTTTTTTGATTTGTTAATACTAAGCCAGATGTTTTTGAAAATTTATCTGGAGTAATTTCAAAACCTTCAGAAATAAAATCACCATTTTTAACTAGTAAAATATTTGATTCACAATTTACATGATGAGTTTCTTCTTCCAACCAAATTAAAGTACGATAATAATTTTTTGAATAAAAAATATCAAAATCATTCTCAAGTTTTTTAAAATCAACTTGAAGATCGAGATCATTATCTTTTAAATTTGTCTTGACTTTTTTAGTATTTTCTTTGTCTAGTAATAATTCATAATCATTATTATAAAAATAAATTTTCTCTTTTACATTATTAACACGACTAATATTCCTCCAATCATAAAAAACAGTCCCACCTGTTTTCGTTGTATAAAGATTTGTTATTAATTTTGCAAATTTTTGTTTTCGTGTAATTTTCAAATATATTTTAAAATTTTTAATGGTAGTATTTAAAAAATATTGACGTTTATTAAAATTTAGAATACTTCCGAAATTAGATATATTTTTTGCCAAATGTTGAAGATTTGAATTAAATAAACAATAATTTTGATTTTGTAAAATTATTTGGCGTTCATACAAACTTTTTTTAGAATTTGTATATTTAACAAAACCTGAATAAGAATTTATAATCTTTGTTCGAAAAATATAACTCTCTTTATTCAATTTATAATCTGAATAAAAATTTATATAAGAATTTTTAGGGCTATTATATAATTCACCGGAAAGCAACCATAACAGTTTATTATTATTTAAACTATTTAATTTAGTTTTTAATTTTGGAATAATAATCTCTCCAGATGTATATGCTACAATTGGTTTAACTTCCCGTTTTAGTTGTTTATTTGTATTAATTAATTCCCCAATAACGGTATCTTTTTGAATGTATTGATTATGTTTAGGAAACAAAATAGTATTTCGAGAAAGATCAATTTTACTGATAGGTTGAGACAAAGAATCTGGAATTAAGATTAAAGAGCCAGAATTTTTTGTTACTAAAACATCTTCACCACGATTTGTCCTTAAAACAATAGTTTCCAAAAATTTAGAAAATCTAATAATACCATTTACAGGACTAATTATTTGTTGACGAGCCTCAGATGTGAAAATACCACCAGTATGAAAAGTACGCATTGTCAATTGTGTTCCTGGTTCACCAATAGATTGACCTGCTAAAATACCTACAGCTTCACCAATATCTACCAAATTTTCTGTAGATAAATCCCAACCATAACATTGTTGACAAACAGCTCTGTATAATTTACATGTTAACGGAGAACGTAAATAAATATGTGGAACTTTTTTTTGTTGTAATGTATCGAATAATAAAGGAGTAATTTGTGAATTTTTTTCTGCAATTATTTGTAAAGTTTTCGGATCTTTAATAGATTTGTTTAAAACTCTTCCAATTATTTTTTTAGAAAATTCTGGTTGAAGAACTAATATAGATTGGTTTGTTTGGCAATCTTTTTCACGAATTAAAATATCTTGGGCTACATCAATTAATCGACGTGTTAAATAACCAGAATTAGCTGTTTTTAATGCTGTATCAACAATACCTTTTCGTGCTCCATAACCAGACATCAAATAATCAGTAATTGTCAATCCTTCCCGAAAATTTTGTTTGATAGGTAAATTCATAATTTCCCCACTTGGATCGGACATAAGACCACGCATACCAACTAATTGACGAACTTGTGATAAATTACCGCGTGCTCCTGAAAACGCCATAATATAAACTGAATTTAAAGGATCATATTTTTTAAAGTAATTAATAACCTGATCCTTTAAAGATTCACTAGTTAAACTCCATGTGTCGATAATTTTTTGAAAACGTTCAACTTCAGTAATTTTTCCTTTTAAAAAAATTTTTTCTGAATTTATAATCTCTTGATTAGCCTTTTCTAACATTAAGTTCTTAATAAACGGAACCCGTAAATCTTCAATACTAATAGAAATTCCAGCAATAGTTGCATATTTAAATCCTAAGTATTTTAACTCATCAGCTAAAGAACAAGCTTGCATTGAATCATAATTAGTAAAACTCCAACCAAGAATTTGGCGTAACTGTTTTTTGCCTATTAAATTATTTTGATAAATATAATTTTTCATAGAGGTTTAAGAGTTATAAAAAATTTAAAGTTTTTTGAATGGTATAATTTAAAATTACTCGTCCTGTAGTTGTTTGAATATATTGAACAATTTTTTCACCTTCTTTAGTTTTTCTAATTTGTAAATTTTCAGAATATTCGATATAACTCTCATCATTTAATTTTTTAATATTATTTACCTTTGCTAATTCAGTAGAATCACCTGTATAGCGAACCCATATAGAAGTATGAAGTTCCAATTTATTTTGATCATACGCTAAAATTACATCTTCTAAACTAGAAAAATAATGATTAGCACCTAATAAATTTGGAATATTTGTAACAGTTAAATAATAACAACCTAAAACCATATCTTGACTCGGCATAATGATAGGTTCACCGTTCGAAGGTGATAAAAAATTATAAGGCGCTAACATTAACATATAACATTCTGCTTGAGCTTCTAATGATAAAGGAATATGGACTGCCATTTGATCACCATCAAAATCAGCATTAAATGCAGAACAAACTAACGGATGAAGTTTAATAGCTCTTCCTTGAATTAAAATGGGTTCAAACGCTTGAATACCCAAACGATGCAAAGTTGGTGCACGATTTAAGAATATGGGATGATTTGTCAATACTTTTTCTAAAACAGGATCAATGATAGATTCATTCTGTTGTATTAAATTTTTAGCAATTTTCATATTACTTGCTAAACCTTGATTTATTAATTCCCGGATAATAAATGGCTGAAATAATTCTAAAGCCATTTCATAAGGTAAACCACATTGATTTAATTTTAATGTAGGACCAACAACAATAACAGAACGACCAGAATAATCTACTCGTTTTCCTAATAAATTTTGACGAAAACGACCATATTTTCCTTTAATAATATCAGACAAAGATTTTAAAGGACGATTGTTTGCACTTAAAGCAATTTTACCTCTTTTTCCATTATCAATTAATGTATCAACGGCTTCTTGTAACATACGTTTTTCATTACGAATGATTAATTGAGGAGCGTCAATTTCTAATAATCGTAATAATCTATTATTTCTTGTAATTATTCGACGATATAATTCATTTAAATCAGAGGTTGCAAATCGCCCACCTTCTAATTGAATCATAGGTCTTAAAGCTGGAGGAATTACAGGTAATATTGTTAGAATCATCCAAGCTGGATTTGCACCTGTTCCAACTAAATTTTCTAAAATTCGAATTCTTTTGATTGCTTGTTCTCTTAATTTATATAAACGTTGTTGCTCCCATTTTCGAAACCATTGTGAAAATTCATAATGCGGAGATTTTTTATTCAAAGTTTCAGTACAGTCTGATACAAATAAACGTGTTCTATAAATTTCAGTTTTTAAATTTAATCTTTCTAATTCACGTTTAATTAATGGTGCACCTATTAAAAAATTTGGGGTAGCCCTTAGCAAATATTTTGGTGTACTATATCGTCTAGTTTGAGGTTTTGGATATGGTTTTAACGGATAATCTGTTGCTCCTATTAAACGAAAATAACGATATTGTTGTAAATCCCAATGTAATCCATAAAATGAAATTTCATCTTCGGCTATAAAATACGCAATTGAGGCTAATTTTATTCGTTTAATTCTTTCATCCCAAAGGTCAACGATAGTTGAGGTCGTTGGTTTCAAGTAACCACAGCGAGTACAGCGTTCCGAATATAATGTATACGCTGTATTAAATGTTTTTTCACTATCCTCGACTTCTAATAACAATGCTAAAAAATTAGGACGGCTATTAATATACCAAACGTGTGCTACAGGATATATTAAATTTATATATCCCATTCGATGACGTCTAACGCGCGATTCAGTCAATTCGACACCACACCGTTCACAAATTAAACCTTCATATCGAACACGTTTATATTTACCACATGCACATTCCAAACTTTTACTAGGTCCAAATATTCGTTCACAAAATAAACCATCCATTTCTGGCTTAAAAGTACGATAGTTTATAGTTTCAGATTTTTGAACTTCTCCTACAAATTGTCCATTAGGCAACCTACGATTTGCCCACTGTAAAATTCTTAATGGAGAAGCTAATTTTATCTTAATATAATCAAATTCTTTTACAAATTGTATCATGAGTTTCTTTTAAAATGATATATCACTTAAATTTGATGTTGGAGAAAACGTCTTTAACAATGAATTATACTTTTCAATTAAATTTACTTCAATTTCATAATTACTTTGAGAACTAAATTTTTCAAATTTATATGTACTCATATCTAATCCAATAGCTCTTAACTCTTGTAATAAAACTTTAAATGATTCTGGAATTCCAAATTTTGAGATTTGTTGACCTTTGACAATTGCATTTAAAGTTTCATTTCTACCTTGCATATCATCTGATTTAATAGTTAACAATTCTTTTAGAGTAAATGCAGCACCAAAACCTTCTAATGCCCAAACTTCCATTTCACCAAATCTTTGACCACCATGTTGTGCTTTTCCCCTTAATGGTTGTTGAGTTATTAAGGAGTAAGGACCTGTCGCCCTTGCATGCATTTTATCATCAACTAAATGAATAAGTTTTAACATATAAGCATTTCCGACAGTAACTGGATTTTCAAACTCTTTACCTGTTCGGCCATCTAAAAGAACCATTTTGCCTGGTGCATATGGATTAAATAGCCAACTCTCATTATTAACTACCGATGCTTGTCGTAACTTTTTATTAATTAAAATACGGGACATTTCTAAACCATACATTTCATCAAAAGGTAATATTTTAAATCGACAATTTAATTTATCCCCAGCTAATCCTAATAAACATTCGTAGAGTTGTCCTACATTCATACGTGATGGAACTCCTAAAGGATTTAATATGATATCCAAAGGACGGCCGTTAGGTAAAAAAGGCATATCTTGTCTAGGTAAAATTCGAGAAATAATTCCTTTATTACCATGTCTTCCTGCAATTTTATCACCCACCTGAATTTTTCGAATTTGTCCTATAAAAATATAAATTTTTTCAAATTTATAAGTTAATTGAGTTCTTCGATTAAATGTAATCGTTTCAATAACTCGTCCATATTCACCATCAGGCATTCTATAAGAATTATCTTTTACACCTTTTGACTTTGCACCAAATATTGCTCGTAATAACTTAGCTTCTGGTAATTGTTCGGAAGTATCATTCGCACTAACTTTTCCAACTAAAATATCACCTGGTTTAACAAAAGTTCCTACTCTTATGATACCTTCATCATTTAAATTTTCAACTTCAGCTAAAGTTAAATTTGGAATATTTTTAGTTGTTTGTTCAGGTAAATCTGAAGAACGATCTATTTCAACTTTATAACGTTCTATATGAATAGAAGTAAACACATCGTCGTAAACTAATCTTTCATTTATTAAAATAGCATCTTCAAAATTATATCCTTGCCATGGCATATATCCAACTAAAACATTTTGTCCTAAAGCTAATTCACTGGCATTAATTCCTGGTCCATCAGTCAAGATTTGACCTGATTGAATAGATTCACCTTTCCAAATAATTGGACGATGATTAATACATGTCTGTTGATTCGAACGCAAATACTTTTGTAATTTATAATTAGCTTTCCAACCTTCGTCAGTTCTTATAGTAATTTTAGTTGCTGTTACAGAATCTACAATGCCAGAGCTTTGAGCATTAATTGTCATTCCAGAATCAATTGCAATTTGATTTTCTAACCCAGTTCCAACAATAGGTTTTTGAGGTAATAATAAGGGAACAGATTGACGTTGCATATTTGATCCCATTAATGCTCTATTAGCATCATCATGTTCAAAAAATGGTATCAATGAAGCTGCGACAGAAACAACTTGAACAGGTGATATAGCAATAAAGTCAACCTCTGAAGGTGACACATTTATAAAATCTTGTTTATAACGAACTGGAATAACATTTTTAATTAAATAGTTATCATCTGTTAACGCTATATCTGCTGGGGCAATTTTATATAAATCTTCAATATCTGCAGTTAAATAAACAGGGTTTCCTGTTTTCAAAACTTTTCCATTAATAACTCGCCAAAACGGTGTTTCCAAAAAACCAGATTTATTTACTTTCGCACATGTAGTTAATGATGCAATTAATCCTACATTTTGACCTTCAGGTGTTTCAATAGGACAAATTCGACCATAATGACTAGGATGAATGTCTCTAACTGAAAAACTGATACGATCACGTTCAAATCCACCAGGTCCTAACCCACTAACACGTCGACGATGAGTTAAAGAAGACAATGGATTTGTTTGATCAAGATATTGTGATAATTGACTTGAGCCAAAAAATTCTTTAACTGTTGCGTTTACTACATTAAAACTTAACAAATGTGTCGAATCTATATTATTTGTTTGATTTCGAAGTTTTCTAACCAATCTTTGAAAGCCAATTCTAAATAAATTTTGTAATAATTCTCCAACTGATCGTACACGCCTATTTTTTAGATGATCAATATCATCTGGAATCGTTTTAGAAATGGTTAAGGTTAATAATTTATCTGTAATAGCAAAAATATCTTCATAAGTTATAGTTTGATATCTTTCACTTATATTAGTATTTAAGCGTTTATTAATTTGAATTCGTCCAATTTTTCCTAATCGGTAATAAGAGGGATCAAAAATTCTTGAAAACTCAGAAATTTGACTTAATTGATTCGGTGATAATTGAAATCTGAGTAAGGGTTGATCCAATTTTAACGAATGAATTAACAAAGGCTTTGTAAAATAAAAAAAATCTCTATGTTCTAAATTTTGATAAATTTCAAAATCACTTAAACCCATTTCTTTCAGTAATGAAAGAATAGATTTTTGACTAACTTTATCTAATTGGATAGTAACATATTCTTCTTGATGTTTAATTGGATAATTATATGGATTAATTTTTAAATTTTTTTGGAAACCAAATCGAATCCAAGATCCATATTCCGGAATTAGTGTAGCTGTATAAAAATCTTTATCACCATATTTTTTATCATAACTTGTTTCAACTTTATGATCTTCATTAAATATTAATAACCTTGTTTTTGATTTAGTGTATTGATGTCGATCAGGAAGATACCCTATATCTGTTATTTTTTTAAAAGTATATCTTAATTGATCTTTTAATGTTTTTGAAAAATAAATTGTTGAGTTTAAATTTAATAATTTATTGGAATTTGAAAAAAGTTTATAAGAATTGAAGTCATATTGTAAATTTTCTTTCAATATTGAAAAATTTTGTAGGGTATTTATTTTTAAATTAGATAATTTTGTTAGAAGTATTAAATTTTTATTTAAATATAGTTGAGATAATTTTAACGAAAATATAATAAGATCTTTATACTTATTTAAAATTATTTTATCGGTTAAATATGTACTTGTAGAAACTTTTTTATAAATGGTAAGTGAGCGAGTTAATGAACTAAAGTATTTAAGTATATAATTGAGTGTCTGTGAAGTTTTAGAATTTATTTTATAAATGGTTGATTTTGTTTGAAAAAATAATAACCATTTATAAAATAAAGTGATTAGTTTTAGTTTTTTCGCAGAGTTTGAAATTTTTAAAAACGTTTGATAAATTTTTAATGCAAATAATAAATAGGAGAAATGATTAGATATCTTTGATTTTTTAAAAAAACTTAAAGAATAAGCTAAAATTGAGGTTTGAGTCCAATGGGGTAATACAATTAAAGAATTCTCTTTCCATTCATAATTAATTGATGGAGTAGCAAAAAATAAATCCGTATCAGAGATTGACGCTTGTCCTGCAGGTAAAAAAGAACGTAGTTTAGTAATTTCAGTCGATAATTTACGTTTAAAAGGTTTTTGTCTTTTTTGATTTTTAACTTTTTCAAAATAAATCCCAGGGCTTCTAATGATTTGGCTAACAATCACACGTTCACAACCATTTAAAATAAATGTTGCAGCTGTTGTCATTAAAGGGAGTGTTATAAGTGGAAATTTACTATAAAAATAAACTGTATTTGTTTTTTTATTTCTAACTTCAATCGGTATAACTAATTGAGCTCTATAATTTCCACTATATTTTCTTGCAACTGCTAGCGTGCATGGTGGCTTAAGTAATCCATATTCTTCACCATATAAAACATATTCTGTATTCTGGCTGAAATCAAGAATCTGAGAAAAAAATCTTAATTCTTCAGAAAGTCCTTGACTTAAAAACCAACAGAAACTTGCTCTTTGCATTGTTATAAAATCAGGCAGAGTTGTAGTATAATTTAATGGATTAACTTGATTCATAATTTTTGTTATTAAATGAAAATAAACTCGTTGTTTCAACTTCGAATAACATATTTTTATCTTATTTGTCTATAAAATAAGATAAAAATATCTTCTTGATAAAATAAACCTTATCAAAAAAGTTAAGCTGTTTTTAATGAAATTGCTAAACGTGATTTTTTTTTGCTTGTAAAATTTTTATGAAAAACCCGTTTTTTAGCACCTTTATCCAGTAAGCTGTAAATTGAATTTAAAATTTTTTTTGCTTTTTCTTTATCATTTGGATCTTTAGAAGTTTTATAAACTTCTAAATCTTTTAGAAAAACTTTTATTAAAGTTCTTACTGAGCTTTTATAGAACCGATTTCTTAGACGATTTCGTTTAGTAATTTCAATACGTTTCTCAGCAGATTTATTATTGGCCATATTAAAAATTTTATTATAGATCTATGTTAACGAATATGTTTTTTATGATGTTAATATATTTATTAAAAAATTGGAAGTTTTTTGTGTAAAAACTTTTTCTCTTCCCTATCAATAAAAGCTTGCTTTTATGGCTAAATTTAGATAATATTTTTGCTTATAAGATAAAACTTAAGTAGAATTATTATGGCAAAAAATAAAGGAAGTCGTATTTTAATCACATTAGAGTGTACGGAATGCCGCTCAAATACAAATAAACGATCAAGAGGAGTTTCACGTTATCTAACTCAAAAAAATCGAAGAAATAATCCTCAACGGTTAGAATTAAACAAATATTGTCCACATTGTAATAAAACAACGATACATAAAGAAATTAAATAAAAATTTACTAAAATGATAGCTAAAAACCAAAAAATTTCTCCAATTAGTCTAAATCAAAAAATTGATTATAAAGATATTGATTTATTAAGTTTATTTTTAACTGAACAAGGAAAAATTCTTCCACGTAGAGCTACGGGTGTAACAGTACAACAACAAAGAAAATTAACAAAAGCAATTAAACGGGCTAGAATTGTATCATTGCTTCCGTTTGTTGCATCTAATGACAATAACAGTAAATAAAAAATGTTTAAACGTTTTACTTTTTTTCCAAATTAATTACCGCAAAAATAAATTAATTTGGAAAAACTAAAAACAAACCACCTTAATAGGCCTAACCACTCTACTTTTTTATTTAAATGTAATGAACTCTGCTAAAATTTAACAAATTAAATTACCGATCGACGTTCTTATAGTATTTGAATGTATATATACATAAGTTTGTACTATAATATATATTAACTTACAGTATAGTAATTTGTAGAATCGTAGAGAAAAAACAAACCTAAATTTTTATTAACTAAGTTATATCTAAAAGGAGAAATTCTATGGGGAATTTCATCGATAAAACCTTTACAGTAATAGCAGATATTTTATTAAAGGTTTTACCGGCGAGTAAAAAAGAAAAACAAGCTTTTTCATATTATAGAGCAGGTATGGCTGCTCAAACAAAAGGCCGCTATTCGGAAGCTTTAGAAAACTATTACGAAGCGTTAAGTTTAGAAGAAGATCCATATGATCGTAGTTATACCCTATATAATATAGGGTTAATTTATGGAAATACAGGACGATATACACAATCTTTAGAATTTTATCATCAAGCATTAGGATTAAATCCTAATCTTCCTCAAGCACTTTATAATATTGGAGTAATATATCATATGCAAGCTACTCGAGCAGAATCTTTTACGGAGGAAGAATATATTACTTTAGCAGAGAAATTATTTGACAAAGCAGCCGAATATTGGCGTCAAGCATTAAAATTAGCACCTGATAATTATGCAGGTGTTCGCAATTGGTTAAAAATTACTGGACGATTAGAGGATTCTGATTAATTTTGCAAATTTAATTACGATTCAAGAATTAAAAGAATATTGTTATACAATAGTATCTAGTTAGCAGATTTAAAATGTTTTGTTATCTCAAATTACACATTAAGGTGTGAAAGTATTTTTATTCTAAAATATTCTAATATGTTCAATTAATTAAAATGGCAGATTTAAATACAGGTTTGGTTACGCAAATCATTGGTCCAGTATTAGACATCGTTTTTAGTAATGGTAAATTACCACCCATTTACACAGCAGTTGAAATTGCTTTAGAAGATGGCACTTCTACTATTTGTGAAGTTCAACAGTTATTAGGTGATAATAAAGTTCGTGCAGTATCAATGCGTTCTACAGATGGTTTAAAACGTGGTGCTGTAGTTACTAATTTAGGTGCTCCTATTTCTGTTCCTGTAGGTACTGCTACATTAGGTCGTATTTTCAACGTAATTGGTGAACCAGTTGATGAACAAGGTGATGTAATAATTACAGATACATTACCAATTCATCGTGAAGCTCCTGCTTTCACTGAATTAGAAACAAAACCATCAATTTTTGAAACTGGTATTAAAGTAGTAGATTTATTAGCTCCTTATAGACGTGGTGGTAAAATTGGTTTATTTGGTGGTGCTGGTGTAGGTAAAACAGTATTAATTATGGAATTAATTAATAATATTGCTAAAGCACACGGTGGTGTATCTGTATTTGGTGGTGTGGGAGAAAGAACACGTGAAGGAAATGACTTATATGAAGAAATGAAAGAATCTGGAGTTATTAACAAAAAGAACTTACCAGAATCTAAAGTAGCTTTAGTATATGGTCAAATGAATGAACCTCCAGGAGCACGTATGCGTGTAGGTTTAACAGCCTTAACTATGGCTGAATACTTCCGTGATGTAAATAAACAAGACGTTTTATTATTTATTGATAATATTTTCCGTTTTACACAAGCAGGTTCAGAAGTATCGGCATTATTAGGTCGTATGCCATCAGCAGTAGGTTACCAACCTACTTTAGCTACAGAAATGGGTGCATTACAAGAGCGTATTACATCAACAACGCAAGGTTCAATTACTTCAATTCAAGCGGTATATGTACCTGCAGATGATTTAACAGATCCAGCTCCAGCAACTACGTTTGCGCATTTAGATGCAACTACAGTATTATCACGTAATTTAGCTGCAAAAGGTATTTATCCTGCTGTAGACCCGTTAGATTCAACTTCTACTATGTTACAACCTAATATTGTAACTGCAGAACATTATGAAACTGCAGAGACTGTTAAAGAAACATTACAACGTTACAAAGAATTACAAGATATTATTGCAATTCTAGGTATTGATGAATTATCAGAAGAAGATCGTTTAACGGTAGCACGTGCTCGTAAGGTGGAACGTTTCTTATCTCAACCATTCTTCGTTGCAGAAATCTTTACAGGTTCACCTGGAAAATATGTAAGTTTAGAAGAAACAATTAAAGGGTTCACTATGGTATTAAATGGTGAATTAGATGAATTACCTGAACAAGCTTTTTACCTTGTAGGTAATATTGAAGAAGCTATGGCAAAAGCAGAAACTCTAAAATAAGGAGTAATATATATGGTTATGAACATTCGCGTTCTTACCCCTGATCGAGTTATCTGTTCAACGGCAGCTGATGAAGTAATATTGCCTGGTTTAACAGGTCAAGTAGGGGTATTAGATGGTCATGCAGCATTAATTACAGCATTAGATACTGGATTATTACGAATTAAATTAGATGATACGTGGACTCCAATCATTTTATGTGGTGGTCTTGCTGAAATTGATAGAAATCGGGTAACTGTATTAGTAAATGATGTTGAAGAATTTACTAATATTGAATTACGTGAAGCAACAAAAGAGTTAGAACAAGCTACATTAGCTGTTGAAAAAGCTGAAACAAGCAAGGATCGTTTAGATGCATCTCTTGAATTAAAAAAGGCTAATGCTCGTGTTCAAGGTATTAACTATTTATCGAAAAAATTCTAAATTCTAAAAATTAATTTGTTAAGCTCTATAGCTTAACAAATTAATTTTTAGAATTTAGAATGACTAAAAAATTAGAAATCTTAATAATTTTAATAATTATGGTAACAAATTCTAATTTTAGCTTCAAAAAAAATTCCAGTGTGATTCTAGAACTTCCTTTTTCAGAACACATAGAAGAGTTAAGACAACGGACTATCTTTTTATTTCTAACAATTTTATTACTCACAATAGTATCATTTTTAGAAGTTAAACCTATAGTTAAAATTTTAGAATATCCAATAGCTAATGTAAAATTTTTTCAGCTTTCACCAGGTGAATATTTTATTTCCACAGTAAAAATTGCTTTTTACACTGGATTATTATTTACAAGCCCTTTTGGAATTAGTCAAATAATTTTATTTTTGTTACCTGGATTAACAAAACGAGAAACAAAAATTATTTTACCTTTATTAATAAGTTCTTTAATTTTGTTTGGATTAGGTATTGCTTTTTCTTACTATACTTTAGTCCCAGCTGCTTTAAACTTTTTCTTGAACTACAGTGAAGAAGTAATAGAACCACTCTGGTCTTTTGACCAATATTTTGAATTTATATTGGTTCTTTTTTATAGTACTGGTTTAGCATTTCAAATCCCGATTATTCAAATTTTAATAGGTTTGCTAAATATTGTATCAGCTTCTCAAATGTTGGGAGCATGGCGATATATAATTTTACTCGCAACAATCCTTGGGGCAATATTAACCCCATCTACCGATCCACTTACACAATTATTATTATCAGTAGCTATATTGTTATTATATTTTGCGGGATTAGGTATCTTGTTTTTAATAAAAAATTAATTTATATACTAAAGCATCCATCTTTTAAAAAGTATTTCCTCCATGATAAATAACAAGTTTATTAAAAGTCTTTTACTCAATTTAGCTTTTGTTGGACTATTACTTGGATTTAGCGTTGAAAATTCAAATGCATATCCTGTCTTCGCTCAACAAAATTATTCAAACCCGCGTGCTGCAAACGGAAAATTAGCCTGTGCAAACTGTCATTTGAATCAAAAAGCGATTGAAATTGAAGCTCCACAAGCTGTTCTTCCTAATTCAGTATTTGAAGTAACAGTAAAAGTACCTTATGATACTAGTCTAAAGCAAATTGGAGCAAATGGTCAAAAAGCTGATTTAAATGTGGGTGGTATTTTAATATTACCTAAAGGCTTTAAATTAGCACCAAAAAATCAAATTCCAGAAGAAATTAAAATAAAAAATAAAGGTGTATTCTATTCACCATACAGTACAGAATTAGATAATATATTAGTTGTAGGTCCTATTGCAGGAAAAACACATCAAGAGTTAACGTTCCCAGTTATTGCTCCTGATCCAGAAAAAGATTCGAATGTTAAATATTTAACATATCCTATTTATGCTGGTGGAAACCGAGGACGTGGTCAAGTATATCCTACTGGTGAAAAAAGTAACGTAAATGTCTTTGGTGCAACTCAAAATGGACAAGTTACAGAAATTACAACATCAGAAAAAGGTGATTCAAATGTTGTAATTGTGAATGCTAATGGAACAAAAACATCACAATCTGTTCCTGCAGGGTTAACTCTGATTGTAAAAGCAGGTGATCTTGTAAAAGCAGAACAACCTTTAAATTTAGATCCTAATGTTGGTGGATTTGGCCAAGAAGAAAGTGAACTTGTTTTACAAAATCCGTTACGAATTATCGGTTATTTAGCATTTTGTTTCTGTGTATTATTAACTCAAGTTTTCTTAATCTTAAAGAAAAAACAATTTGAAAAAGTACAAGCAGCTGAGCTTAACTTTTAATTTAAATTGTGAAAAGCTACATTTTTATGTAACTTTTCGCAATTTAAATTAGTATAGTTCGTCTTCTTGGTGTACTAAAATTGTACAATCAGATTTTGGATATGCAATACATGTTAACACAAAACCTGCTCCAACTTGATCATCATCTAAAAATGTTTGTTCTGATTGATCAATTGAACCTGATGTAACTTTACCAGCACATGTCGAACATGCACCAGCACGACAAGAATATGGTAAATCAATACCTTGCTCTTCTGCTGCATCTAAAACAAATACATCATCATTACAATCGATTGTAGTATTGATATTGTGCTCTTCACTTAATAATGTAACTTTGTAAGTAACCATATTACTCCTTATAAATAAATAGATAAATCGATAAAGAAAGATATATTTAATCCTACTTTACTAAATAACATTATACTACGGAAAGTCGATTATAGTAATAAATTTTTAAATTAAATTTTTTAAAATAATTGACGTAGACGACCTGCTTTTCCTTTTAAATTTCTTAAGTAATAAAGTTTAGAGCGACGAACTTTTGAAGACCGAATTACCGTAATTGAATCTACTTTAGGTGAATGAACTAAGAAAATTCTTTCAATACCAATACCCTGAAATATTTTTCTAACTGTTATTGTAGTATTTATAGAACTATTTTTTTTTGCAATAATGGTCCCCTCATAAAATTGAATTCTTTCCTTATTACCTTCAATAATTTTCACGCCAACTTTTACAGTATCACCAATTTTTAAAATTGGAAGATCTTTTTTAAGAAATTGACTTTCGACATTTAAAACAGGGGTTTGTAAATTTAATTTCTCCATTAATATTGAGCCTTACATGAAATTGTTTAATAAAACTTATTCTACAATTTCATTGCTAAAAAAACAATATAAAACTAAATTGTATTTAATTATTGCATTCGACTGGGTTCGAACCAGTGATGTTCCAGAGGAAAACGGATTATGAGTCCGGTGCCTTCAACCACTCGGCCACGAATGCTTTTTTGGAGCTGATGGGAATTGAACCCACGTCCATCTAAAAGTGAAAAAAAAGCTCATTCACAGGTATAGTTCTAAAAAAGAACATATTATAATAGTTATTCTAAACTATAGACAAAAAAACGTCTAGTCATAGTGAAAAATTTTTGAAATTAAATAATATATTTTTTAAGCAACAGCAAAAACTAAATTATTTGAGAACTTACTATTGTTTAAAATTAAATTTTTGAAATTAAAAGATAAGATATTATTAGCATTTATTATATTTGATTGTAGATTTTTACGAAGAATACAAGCTTCGACCTGCATCACATTTTTCCCAATTTTAAATGTCGAAACCAAGACAGCCCCGAAGTAGTTGAATGTGTTTTTATTTTTTCTTTTTAAGCATGAAGGGAATCGAACCCTTGACTTTCAGAATCGGAATCTGATGCTCTATCCACTGAGCTACATGCTTTCAAAATCAAATTCAATTTATAACCTTTATTATAGATTATAAATTGAATACATTATTTCTTTAGTAGTAAATTTTACCACCACCCCATTTTTCTGAAACAATTTTAGGTTGTAACATAATATGTCCTGCAATTGTATATAAATCTTCATCTGTTAAAGAGCGCATACGTGGATAAATATCTGCACTTTTAATACTTGGATGAACTTCTGCTATTGATTCTAAACCATCATAAGTTGTTGGATTTTTTAAATAATCAACAATTGATGCAATATTATCACGACGTGGTGTTGCTAAACTTAAAGCTTCAGGATCTAATCCAACATTTGGATTTGTTTTTGTAATACCACCTACGTGACAAGCACCACAAGTAGCATTGAATAAACGTTTTCCACGTTTAACTTGCTCAGGTGATAAAACTGTTGTATTTCCTGAAGAGTCTGCTACAACAGTTCGTGTAGCTTCATCTAAATCAATTGCTGATGCATTTAAAACAAATAAATTAAAAATACAGAAAAATAAAATTCCAAAAAATTGTGACGATTTTTTAAGCATAATCTAATAAAATTATTTAAAACCTTGAAACCAAGATAAAAGAGTTGTCTTACTTCTCTTTTTTTTTTCTCATTTTGAAAATTAAACCTCTTAATCGGATATTTTCCCATCCAGCAAGTAAAACGCTAGTAATAATTAACGCTTGACTAAATAGTAATATTGGATCTAAGCGCCAGCCATGAACCATAAGGATACCGCAATAAAAAAAACCAGTAGTAACAAAAAATAAATCCTCATCTCTTGAAACTTCGGGTTTAACTTTTCGGAGTCCATACAATAAAACTACACCAAATAGTAAAATACCGCTTAAAAATACATTTGGACCAAAACTAACATTTATCATGTTATTAAATTTGCTCCTTACTGTTAAATAAATTAAACAATTTAAGTTTAACTAATAATTCAAAGATTGTAAATTGATTAATTTAACTACGTGTTACGCGATCACTCTTACTGATAATAATTAAAGCTGTGGCAATAGCTGCTACAACAAGAGCACCGGCTACTAAACTAGAGATAAAGTTTGCTAAAGAAGATGTCATTTAGAAATTCCTATTATATTAAATAAAAAATGAAAAATAGTAATCTTAACTACACTAAAAATTGTATAAGTATTAAATGTATATAACTAATTATAAATATTTATAGTTATACTACAATATAGTTTAGTATAAAAATCATTAACTAAAAAATAATTTTTTAATTGTCAAATTAGATGGATATAGTTTTAATACTAATTTTAAAGAATTATTTGTGCTGCTACCTTACAATCCTGACACGTTGAATAATTTTTTTAATTATATTAATTCTATATCCGAATAATATTATACAATCAAATGCTTAAATAAGCAAGATATAATTTGTATTATATCTTGCTTATTCATGAGACTATAGTTTATAATAAGTTGTGCTTACTTAGAAAGCCCGGATAGCTCAGTTGGTAGAGCAGTGGATTGAAGATCCTCGTGTCACCAGTTCGAATCTGGTTCTGGGCAATAGAATATTAAATATTAAGATACTTAGTTCGTCTTTTATCAAATTTTAGTTGGATACTACCAGTTGGTCCATTCCTTTGTTTTGCAATAATTAAATCAATTATTTTATTAAAATTATCAAAAGACTGTTCAGAATTAGTACGATCATTTTGATAGAGCATAAGAACTAAATCAGCATCTTGTTCAATAGAACCGCTTTCTCTTAAATCAGATAAAATTGGCTTTTTGTCGGTTCGATTTTCTACATTTCGACTTAATTGTGATAGAGCAATTATTGGAATATTAAATTCTTTTGCAACATTTTTTAAAGCTCTAGTTATCTGTGACAATTCTTGTGCCCTATTTCCATTTTGGGAAATTGAATTTTGCATTAATTGTATGTAGTCAATTATTACTAAACCTATAGTTTTATATTGTGATATTACAGTTTTTATTTTTCCTCTAATTTCTTGAACGGATAAATCAGAACTATCATCAACAAATAAAGGTAATTTAGATAAAATTTTGATAATTTTATTTAATTTTATCCAATCCATTTCATAAAGTTTACCACTTCGTAATCGTAATTGACTTATATTGGTTTCCATGGATAATAATCTATACATTATTTGTTCTTTCGACATTTCAAGACTAAAAACTAAAACAGGTAATTTTGAATACTTTATTATGTTCAAAGTTATAGTTAATGAAAAAGCTGTCTTACCAATTGATGGTCGACCTGCAATAATAATTAAATCAGATTTTTGAAACCCTTGAGTTAAAGAATCTAAAGCAGAAAATCCCGAAATTAGTCCAGGTAAATTGGGGGATGTTGATTTCTGTTTTAAGTCTAAAAAAATACTATAAACTAAATCTGTACTACTAGAAAGCTTATTAGGTTTAAATTCGTTTGTTATCTTAAAAAAGTTTGATTCAAACTCAGCTAAGATATTTTCTAAAGAAATATTAGTAATAAAACTAGAATTAATTGTTTTATAACCAAGTTTAATCAAAGAACGCCTTAAAAATTTATCTTTAATTAATCTTATATATTCATCTAAATATACAATATTCGGTATTTGATTAATTAATTCAATTAAAACTTTAATTCCCCCAATTTTATTTATTAAACCATTTTCTTGTAAAAAAGTAGTAAAAGTAATGATATCAATAAATTTATTATTTTGATACATAAATAAAATAGCTTTAAAAAACTCTTGATGGTTCTTAAAATAAAAAGCCTCAACACTCAGATTTTTAGTTGTTATTTCAATAGCCTCTGAACTTGTTAAAAGACAACTTAGAACCATTTTTTCAGCTAAAAAATTGTGTGGTAAATAATTGTCAAAATCATATTCTCTTGTTTCTATTTGCATAACATTCTAGAATTTATTGGAAAGTTTAGACATTGAAATATTAATTTATGAAGAGTATAATAGAAGGCGAGCGTCCTTAGTTCAGTTGGTAGAACGCTAGTCTCCAAAATTAGATGTCGAGGGTTCAAGTCCTTCAGGGCGCGTTTCTCATAAATGAGAAGGTTATAAAAAGTAAAAATAGAATTTTATATTTTTTAAAGGTTCCGAAATTAACTAGTTTAGAAACTAAGAAATAACACAATATTATACAAATCTATATATTGCAATGGCAAAAAAAATAACCGGTTTAATTAAGTTAGCGTTACCTGCTGGTAAAGCCACACCAGCACCACCTGTCGGTCCTGCATTAGGACAACATGGTGTTAATATTGCTGCTTTTTGTAAAGAGTACAATGCTAGAACAGGTGATAAAGTAGGATTAATTATTCCAGTAGAAATTTCCGTTTTTGAAGATAGAAGTTATACTTTTGTCTTAAAAACACCACCGGCTTCTGTTTTATTAGCTAATGCTGCAAAAATCAAAAGAGGATCCGCTACTCCTAATAAACAAATAGTAGGGTCTGTTACAAAAGCCCAATTGGAAGAAATTGCTCAAACTAAATTACCGGATTTAAACACCACAAAAATTAGTAGTGCAATTAAAATTGTTGAAGGAACTGCCCGAAATATGGGTATCTCCATTATAGATTAAGTTTAATTTTTTAAAAAGTTTGATGGAGAAATTTTATGCGAAAATTGTCGACTAGACAAAAGAAAAATTTAGAAAAAACTAAAAATTTTATTTCAACAAATTTAAATGAAGCGATAAAAGTTTTAAAAGAAACAGCTACCACTAAGTTCGTTGAAAGTGTTGAATTGCATGCTAATTTAAATATTAACCCTAAATATGCAGATCAACAATTAAGAACAACAGTAACATTACCAAATGGTGTAGGTAAACAAATCAGAATTGCTGTACTAACAAATGATGAAAATTTCTCAGAAGCAGAATCAGCAGGAGCTGATTTAGTAGGAAATGATAGTTTAATAGAACAAATTACAAAAGGTAATATTCAGTTTGATTTGCTTATAGCGACACCGAATATGATGCCTAAATTAGCAAAATTAGGAAGAGTTTTAGGTCCAAAAGGCTTAATGCCTTCACCAAAATCAGGTACTGTAACTAATACTATTTCAGATACATTAACAGAATTTAAAAAAGGAAAGTTTGAGTATAAAGCTGATAAAACAGGCATTGTTCACGTTAATTTTGGTAAAATAAATTTCACAGATCAACAATTAGTTGAAAATTTAACAGAACTTTATACATCAATATTACAAAATAGACCTTCAGGTGTAAAAGGAAAATACTTTAAAAGTTTATTTATTTGTACAAGTATGGGTCCTTCAATTAAATTAGATTTAGATATTTTTAATTAAGTATCAAATTTGTTAATATTATTAATTAAATAAAAATTATTATGTCAGAAAAAATTGATCAAATTATTGAAAGTTTAAAAACTTTAACATTATTAGAAGCTTCAGAACTAGTTACAAAAATTGAAACTACATTTGGAGTAGATGCCTCTGCAGCATCAGGCCCTACTATGGTAATGGCGGCTCCTGCTGTAGTTGAGGAAGTAGAAGAGAAAACTGAATTTAACGTTGTATTAGAAGCAGTTCCTGCAGATAAGAAAATTGCTATTTTAAAAGTTGTTCGATCATTAACAGGACTTGGTTTAAAAGAAGCAAAAGAAATTGTTGAATCAGCACCAAAACAAATTCAAGAAGGTTTAGGTAAAGATGCAGCAGAACAAGCTAAAAAACAATTAGAAGAAGTTGGAGCTAAAGTTTCTTTAAAATAAGAGCAATAAAAGAAAGGACTAAGTGTTAATTATTTTAATTAATCCTTTCTTTTATTTTATTTTACCAAAAACCTAATGAAACGGCTTTATCAATTGGCAAACATGCACCAATACCAAACCATACTGCAAAAAAGAAGCCCACTATAAATACTAAGCTAGCAATAGGACGACGGAAGGGATTTTGAAATTTATTTACATTTTCAATAAATGGAACTGTAATTAAACCTGCTGGTACTGCAGCCATAGCTAATACTCCTAACAATTTATTAGGTAAAACACGTAATAAATTAAATGTTGGGAAAAAGTACCATTCTGGTAAAATTTCCAAAGGAGTATTAAATGGATCTGCAGGTTCTCCTAGTTGTGTGGGTGCCATTACACTTAACCCAATACAACACGCAAATGTACCTAAAATACAAATTGGAAATACATATAAAAGATCATTAGGCCATGCTGGTTCTCCATAATAGTTATGGCCCATTCCTTTAGCAAGTTTAGCTCTTAATTTAGGATCTGTTAAATCTGGTTTTTTAATTACTGACATAATAAGTTTTTAATATTTAATTATAAAGGACCTGAGATTCCTTGTTTACGAATCATTAAGAAATGTGTCAACATTAATACAGCAGCTGCTAATGGTAACACAAAAGTATGAGCACTATAGAAACGTGTAAGTGTACTTTGACCTACACTTTCTCCACCACGTAAAATTAAAACTAATGGCGGTCCTACAATCGGAACAGCAGCAGGAACACCTGTAACAATTTTACAAGCCCAGAAACCTACTTGATCCCAAGGTAACGAGTAACCTGTAACACCAAATGAAACAGTAACTACCGCTAAAATTACTCCAGTAACCCATGTTAATTCACGAGGTTTTTTAAATCCACCAGTTAAGTATACTCTGAAAATATGTAAAACCATCATCATAACCATCATACTTGCAGACCAACGATGAATAGAGCGAATTAACCACCCAAAATTAACACTAGTCATAATATATTCAACGGATGCAAAAGCATCTACAACACTAGGACGATAATAAAATGTCATAGCAAAACCTGTAGCTACTTGAACTAAGAAACATGTGAAAACAATTCCACCAAAACAGTAAAAAATATTAACGTGAGGCGGTACATATTTGCTCGAAATATCATCTGCAATTGCTTGAACTTCTAAACGTTCTTCAAACCAATCGTAAACTTTACTCATAGAAAGTAATAAATTTTTATGTCACAGTTAAGCATATTCTTCTATTAAGGCGAGAGTGGGATTCGAACCCACGGAATCCGTAAAGATTCATCTGATTTCAAATCAGACGCAATCGACCAACTCTGCCATCTCGCCAAAAGATTAGTAATTGTACTAATCTTAAATTAATTAATTTTCATATGTAGCAACACCACTAAATTTTACTGAAGCCGGTTCAGGATTTTTCCCGATCGAAAAATCACGGCTATTTACTGGAGTCCGACCTGGATTAACTTTTTCAGGGAATACTCCATCTTTTGGATGTAAATATTGCACTTCTCCACTAGGGAATATACGATAAATTTTGTAGTTATTGATTTTAAATGTTCTTAATTGTGTACCTAAAGCAAGACACTGCTCTTTACGCGCTAAATATAATAAGTTTTCACCATTACGCATGATTGCAGCTCCCCCAGTGGGCATTTCAAAAATTTGCTCTTTTGTACTGTTCCAAGTAATAGCGTATTTTTCTTCTACTTCAGCTGATCTTAACCAACCGCCAGTACTTCCTCCAAAAGTAGGAAAAGGTGTTTGTAAATTTAATGTCATAGGTAAAACCTTATAGTTAATTAACGTTCGCTATATAATTTTAATAAAAAAATAAAAATTTTTTATTTTTTTCTCGAAGTTTATAGCGGAGAATGGATTTGAACCATTGACCTTCGGGTTATGAGCCCAACGAGCTACCAGGCTGCTCTACTCCGCGCTGTAGAATGACATAGTGGACTAATGATAATAATATTTATTAAAAAAAGCAAGACTTTTTAATAAATATTATTAACATTTTATTTAAATTTCGAATTAATTTAAATAAAATGCTAACACTAAATAAGCAAAAACACTTATTCCTGTAATATAATTTAGAGTTCTTTGTGTTGAAGAAGGTGATCCAAAAATATCACTTTTATTAGCAAAACTAGATAATCCTATATTTTCTTGAGGCATACGTAAGAAAATGATCAAAATTAAAAATAAACTCATTATAAACCAAAGAGTTTTTACCATAATAAATTAGATATATATATAATTTAAAATTTAATCTTCGATTTCAAAAACGTCTTTAAAAATTTTACTTACTTTATCACCAGAATCAATTGATTCTAATGGATCTTTTCTTAATCTATGTCTTAGGCATAATGTAATAATTTTTGCAATGTCATCAACAGTTACTTTATCTCTACCATCATAAGCAGCATGAGCTTTTGCTGCCCTATTAGTAACAATGTCGCCTCTTAAACCATCAACATCTAAACGACTACAAACTTCAGAAATTTTTATTCTTAAATCATAATCAATCTGAACAGAAGGAAGTAATTTTTGAGCTGCAACAATTTTATCTCGTAAAGCTTGTTGTTGCTCTTCATAGTTTTGGATCCATAACATAGGAGTTTGATCAAACGAAGTTCGTTCTTCCACAACTTTAACTCGTAAAACAGGGTCTTTTACTGTTCGGATCTCCGCATGCATACCAAATCGATCTAATAATTGTGGACGTAATTCTCCTTCTTCAGGGTTACCTGAACCTACTAAAACAAATCGAGCAGGATGACGAATTGAAATACCTTCACGTTCTACTGTATTCCATCCAGAAGCAGCTGAGTCTAATAAAATATCAACTAAGTGGTCATCTAATAAATTTACTTCATCAACATATAAAAGACCTCTATTAGCTTTTGCCAATAGACCTGGCTCAAAAGCTTTTACCCCTTCTGTTAAAGCTTTTTCAATATCAATTGTACCACAAACACGATCTTCTGTGGCTCCTAAAGGTAAATCAACCATAGGAATTTTAATAAATTCTGTTTCTATCTCTTGATTGTTTTGGATTGCCATCTTAACTTCATTTCCCATTAAATCTAAGTCAGATTTGTGGGAATTAAATGGGTCATCTTTAACAACTTCAATTTCAGGTAATAAATCAGTAATAGCACGAATAGTTGTAGATTTACCTGTTCCTCGATCACCCATAATCATAACACCACCAATTTTGGGATCAATAACATTTAATTGAAGAGCTAATTTCATTTCTTCTTGCCCTACAATTGCTGTAAATGGAAACACAGGTGATGCAAATTTTTTTAAGTTATCTGTGACCATAAAATTTCATTAAGTTTTATTAAAAATTTTAAATTTATTTAATTATGTTTAATTAAATAGGATTTTTATTCATTAAGAGTTGAACCTAACCGAACTGCTAAAACGCTTGCTAATAACGCAATACATAAAGCTGTGTAAACTTGAGAATCAGCGATCATAAATATTTTTGGAAAATTAAATAAATAAAGATATATAAATTCTTTGGTTCTAAATATTGATTTACGTTACGTTGTAACAAAAATATTATAGAATTGTTATTAATTCTATGTAATTATAATTGTAAATTAAAATATTAAAAATCGATTATTTTTTTGATGAAGTTTTACCAACTTGATTTTGTTACCCCAGGTAACAAACATTGATGGGCCATTTCTCTAAAAACATGACGTGATAAACCAAAATCTCGGAAAACCCCACGTGGACGACCTGTTTTCCAACAACGATTGCGAATTCGTGTTTTTGAACTGTTCCTAGGTAATTTTTGAATTTTTGAATGAACTTCAAGCTTTAGAGAAAAAGTTTTTGCTTGTTTATATTGTTTTAATAACTTTGTTCGTTTTAAATTATATTTCGTATATAGTTTTAAGCGTTTTTTTTCACGCTCGATCATACTTTTTTTTGCCATATTTTAAATAATTAAATTTGAATTAATATAAATAATGAACTGGAAGAAATTAATTGAAAATTAATGATTCTAATCCCATAATTTTTAAACTATTCTACTTACTCAAATAAAATAAGTAAATAGATTATCTAAATTAAGATTATTAATTCAAAAAATTAATTACATTAAAAAACATGATTTTTAATGTAATTAATTTTTTTATCTTTGCTTATAATAGTATAGTGTCTAACTTTTATTGAGTTTAGTTGTAAGAAAGTCAAAAACCATTTTTATTATTAAGGAATGATTTACTATGGCATTACCATGGTATCGTGTTCATACAGTTGTTTTAAATGATCCAGGTCGATTAATTGCTGTTCACTTAATGCACACAGCATTAGTTGCTGGTTGGGCTGGCTCAATGGCATTATACGAATTAGCAGTTTTTGATCCATCTGATCCAGTTTTAAATCCAATGTGGCGTCAAGGTATGTTTGTTATGCCTTTCATGACACGATTAGGAATTACAGATTCTTGGGGTGGTTGGAGTATTACAGGTGAAAGCGTTTCAAACCCAGGTATTTGGAGTTTTGAAGGTGTAGCTTTATCACATATTGTTTTATCAGGTATGTGCTTTTTAGCTGCTATTTGGCATTGGGTATATTGGGATTTAGAATTATTCCGTGATCCACGTACAGGTGAACCTGCTTTAGATTTACCAAAAATTTTTGGTATTCATTTATTCTTATCAGGTTTATTATGTTTTGGTTTCGGTGCATTCCACGTAACAGGATTATTTGGACCTGGTATTTGGGTATCAGATGCATATGGAATCACAGGAAAAGTTCAACCTGTAGCTCCAGCATGGGGAGCTGATGGATTTAACCCGTTTAATCCAGGTGGTATCGCATCACACCATATTGCAGCAGGTATCTTTGGTATTCTTGCAGGTATTTTCCATTTAACTGTTCGTCCATCGCAAAGATTATACCGTGCTTTACGTATGGGTAACATTGAAACTGTATTATCTAGCAGTATCTCAGCTGTATTCTTTGCCGCATTTGTTACATCAGGTACAATGTGGTATGGTGCAGCAGCAACTCCTATTGAACTATTTGGTCCAACACGTTACCAATGGGACAGCGGATACTTCCAACAAGAAATCGAACGTCAAGTAGAAACTTCTGTTAGTGAAGGATTATCAGAAAGTCAAGCTTGGTCACGTATTCCAGATAAATTAGCATTCTATGACTATATTGGTAACAACCCTGCAAAAGGCGGTTTATTCCGTGCAGGCCCTATGGATAAAGGCGACGGTATTGCAGAAGCATGGTTAGGTCACCCAATTTTCCGTGATAAAGAAGGTCGTGAATTAACAGTTCGTCGTATGCCAGCTTTCTTTGAAACATTCCCTGTTATTTTAGTTGACAAAGATGGTATCATTCGTGCCGATATCCCATTCCGTCGTGCTGAATCTAAATATAGTATCGAACAAGTGGGTGTAACTGTAGATTTCTACGGTGGTAAATTAAATGGTCAAACATTTAAAGATGCGCCTACAGTTAAGAAATTTGCACGTAAAGCACAATTAGGTGAAGTTTTTGAATTTGATCGTACAAGTTTAGAATCTGACGGTGTATTCAGAAGTAGTCCACGTGGTTGGTATACTTTTGGTCACGCAAACTTTGCTTTATTATTCTTCCTAGGTCACTTATGGCACGGTGGTAGAACAATCTTCCGTGATGTTTTCACAGGTATTGGTGCAGAGGTTACAGAACAAGTAGAATTTGGTGTATTCCAAAAACTTGGTGACAAAACAACGAAAAAACAAGGTGCGGTTTAATCTAAATCAAATCTTTGTTTCTACTTTTTTTAAATTTAAATAAGATTAAACAATGGAAGCTTTAGTTTACACATTTTTACTTATTGGTACATTAATAGTAATTTTCTTTGCTGTGTTCTTCAGAGAAAGTCCAAGAATTATTAAAAAATAAAACCATATTAAATGGTTTTATTTTTAGTCTTCATGTTCTTCAAACGGATCTCTCAAATTTTGAGAAGCAGGTCCAAAAGCAGTATATATAGAATATGTTGTAATTCCTAGAAGTAAACTCGATACAAAAATAACAATAATAGTTCCTGTTTCCATGTTATATTACTATTTAAATAAACAACTTAGTATTATATAACATCTAATAGAAAAATTAATTTATTCAAAAATAAATATTTTTATGGCATTACGAACAAGATTAGGTGAAATCTTACGACCATTAAATGCTGAATACGGTAAAGTTGCCCCAGGTTGGGGAACAACTCCAATTATGGCAGTTGTAATGGCAGCGTTTTTAGTATTTTTATTAATTATTTTACAAATCTATAATTCATCATTAATTATTGAGAATGTAGATGTAGATTGGGCAAACGGACTTGTATAAAAATAAGTTTTCGTAAACTTAATTTAAAACATAGCAAAAACTAATATAAAATATGGTAGATATATCTAAACCTTAGTGTGAAGAAATATCTATCAATTAACACATAAACTAACGAATCTATGGATATTATAAGTCTAGGTTGGGCTGGTTTAATGACGATGTTTACATTTTCATTAGCACTAGTAGTATGGGCTCGAAATGGTTTCTAATACTTTAAATTCTTAAATTTTTAAATCTATAATGGAATTAATTTTAACTATCTTTCCGTATGCTAGCCCTGAAATTGTGACAGCAGCATTTACATGTTTCTTCATGACTTTATTTGGTCTTTCATTAGGATTTGCTTTATTAAAAGTTCAAGGTGAATAGACAAGATTTAATAATAATATAATTATATTATTATTAAATTATTTAAACGGGACTGACGAGACTCGAACTCGCAACTTCCGCCGTGACAGGGCGGTGCTCTAACCAATTGAACTACAATCCCAAATATTTTTTACTTAACGTCATTTATTAATGACGGTTCCATAATACTATTTTTTTGATAATTTGTCAAATAAAAATTTAAGGAGAAACAGGGATTCGAACCCTGGGTACAAATAATTGTACGATAGATTAGCAATCTATTGCTTTCGACCACTCAGCCATTTCTCCAAATTTAAAGGTTTGTTTAAAGAAATGTTAAATTATTTTTAAGAATTTAACATTTCTTTACGTACTTTTCTTAACCTGGCTCCGGTTGGATTTGAACCTACGACCTTGGGCTTATGAATCCCCTGCTCTAACCACTGAGCTACGGAGCCTTGCAAGTTCCTCTAAACTCTAAATGATTATAACATTATCGGAATAAAATTTTTATTCTTTTTACCAATTAATTCAGTTTTATAATACCATTTTATATTGAGGGAATATAACTACTCCTCAATATAAATTAAAACCTTTAATCTTCAATATCATTTGAAGAAATATAAATAAAGAATAAAGCCATACTCAAAGCTGGAAAAACAATTCCAACGATAGGAACTAAAATTGCGGGTAAAAAAGCAGCTGCCATAAATTAGATTAAAGTTTAAAAGTTTTTAAATTAATAATGGATAATAGCAAAGATTACTACTATCCATTTTATACTAAAAAATACAATAATAAAACATTAATATAATTCAGAAAATTAATAATTTTTAAAGTAAAATTAATAATATTAAATCGAAGATTTTTATCATTTCAAGTTATATCTAAATAAATTTAAGAATTATGGAAACTTTATTATTATCTCGTTTACCTGAAGCATATATCGTTTTTAGCCCTATTGTCGATGTACTACCTGTCATTCCAGTATTTTTCTTATTATTAGCTTTTGTATGGCAAGCATCTATCGGATTTAGATAATTTAAAATTTATAATTTAAAAAATATAAATTTTAATTAGTCTCTAGTAACTTATGTTATAATAATTTATATAAAATTAAAAAAAAAATAGATGGTTGAACCTTTATTATCTGGAATCGTTTTAGGTATGATTACCGTTTCAGCTTTTGGTCTTTTTGTTGCAGCATTTTTACAATATCGTCGTGGAAGTCAATTTGATATCTAATTAATTTGGAAATTTTGTAATCTTACAAAATTTCCATTACTAAAAAAATATTTGACTAATTAAATATTTTGTAGTATATATAAGTGTAATACTTCAATTCAAAAGAATAATATTGCAATAGTATGTAATTATAATAGCTGGTGTAGCTCAACGGTAGAGCAACGGATTTGTAATCCGTAGGTTGGGGGTTCAAATCCCTTCACCAGCTTTTAAAAATAAGAATAAAAATATTTAATATCTAAAATTTACCTATCTATCTAGTTTAGATAGATAGGTAAATTTTATAAATAAGAATTAATCAATAGGACGCATAGATAATACAGGTTCATTAGCACGGTTAATACCTTTCTCAAAACCAGCAGCAGCAGCACGAGCACGACCAGAATGCCACCAGTGACCAATTAAGAAGAAGAATCCTAAGAAGAAGTGTGAACAACATAACCATGAACGTGGTGATACATAGTTTACAGAGTTAATTTCTGTTGCTACACCACCTACAGAGTTTAATGATCCTAAAGGAGCATGTGTCATGTATTCAGCAGCACGTCTTTCTTGCCATGGTTGGATATCATTTTTAATTTTATTAATATCTAAACCATTAGGACCACGTAAAGGTTCAACCCAAGGTGCACGTAAATCCCAGAAACGCATTGTTTCACCACCGAAGATAATTTCACCACTCGGAGAACGCATTAAGTATTTACCTAAACCTGTCGGACCTTGTGCAGATGAAACATTTGCACCTAATCGTTGATCTCTTACTAAGAAAGTAAATGCTTGAGATTGTGAAGCTTCTGGACCTGTTGGACCATATAATTCACTAGGGTATGCCGTATTGTTATACCAAGAATATAAAGAAGCAGTGAAACCCATTAAAGAGATTGCCGCTAAACTATATGATAAGTAAGCTTCACCAGACCAAACAAAAGCTCGACGAGCCCATGCAAATGGTTTTGTGAAGATATGCCATAAGCCACCAACAATACAAAGAACACCTACCCAGATGTGACCACCTACTACATCTTCCATATTGTTTACAGATACTACCCAACCATCACCACCAAAAGGTGAACGGAATACATAACCAAAAATTACAATTGGATTTAATGTAGGAGTTGTAATGAAACGTACATCACCACCACCTGGAGCCCAAGTATCATAAACACCACCGAAGTACATAGCTTTAATAACTAATAAGAATGAACCTACTCCTAGTAAACATAAGTGAATACCCAGAATTGTTGTCATTTTATTTTTATCACGCCAGTCATAACCAAAGAATGGGAATGATTCTTCTAATGTATCTGGACCTAATAAAGAGTGGTAAATACCACCAAAACCTAGAACTGCAGACGAGATTAAATGAACAACACCTACTGCAAAGTAAGGTAATGTTGTTGTAATTTCTCCACCTGGTCCAATACCATAACCTAACGTTGCTAAGTGAGGAATACAAATGAAACCTTGTTCATATAAAGGTTTTTCTGGCACAAAATGAGATACCTCAAATAATACCATAGCTCCCGCCCAAAATACCATTAAACCAGCATGAGCAACGTGAGCTCCTAATAATTTACCTGAAACATTGATTAAACGCGCATTACCACTCCACCAAGCAAAACCTGTTGACTCGATGTCGCGACCTGCGATACTACTATTAAAGGGCGTTTCCACGTGGTAATACCTCCTCAGGGAATACAAAGTTTTCATGTGGTTGATCTTGTGCAGCCATCCAAGCACGAATACCTTCGTTTAATAAAATGTTTTTTGTGTAGAATGTTTCAAATTCAGGATCTTCAGCAGCACGTAATTCTTGTGAAACGAAGTCATAAGCACGTAAGTTTAATGCTAAACCTACAATACCAATAGCACTTGTCCATAAACCTGTTACAGGTACAAATAACATGAAGAAGTGTAACCAACGTTTGTTAGAGAAAGCTACTCCAAAAATTTGTGACCAGAAACGATTAGCTGTTACCATTGAATATGTTTCTTCTGATTGAGTTGGAGTAAACGCACGGAATGTGTTTGCCGCATCACCATCTTCAAATAAGGTATTTTCAACAGTTGCACCGTGGATAGCACATAATAATGCACCTCCTAAAATCCCTGCAACACCCATCATGTGGAATGGATTTAGCGTCCAGTTATGGAAGCCTTGTAAGAATAATAAGAAACGGAAGATTGCTGCAACACCAAAACTTGGTGCAAAGAACCAGCTTGCTTGACCTAATGGATATAATAAGAATACAGATACGAAAACTGAAATTGGACCAGAAAACGCGATAGCGTTATAAGGACGAATACCTACTAAACGAGCAATTTCAAATTGACGTAAACAGAAACCTATTAAACCAAAAGAACCGTGTAATGCAATAAATGTCCAAAGACCACCAATTTGACACCAACGTGTGAAATCACCTTGTGCTTCTGGACCCCATAATAATAATAAAGAGTGTCCCATACTGTTAGCAGGAGTTGATACTGCTGCTGTTAAGAAGTTACAACCTTCAAGGTAAGAACTAGCTAAACCATGTGTATACCATGATGTTACAAATGTTGTTCCTGTTAACCAACCGCCTGCAGCTAAGTAAGCTGTTGGAAATAATAATAAACCTGACCAACCAACGAATACAAATCGATCTTTCTTTAACCAGTCATCAATAAGATCAAATAAGCCACGTTCTTGGTTTTGCCCAATAGCAATGGTCATATTATAAAAATCCTTTAATTAATTTAAAATTAGTGGATAAACATATCAATTACTTATTCTATCCAAATCTTTACAACTAGTAAATATAATTATATAGCATTACCATATAAATTTTACATCTATTTTATTTTTTAAATATTTTTAAAAAATAAAATAGAATAATAAATTATTATTTAAGTTAATTATCATTCATGAACAACTTTTGGACAAATATTCTTCGATATCCAAGATTTTTTATTAGTAGTTTACTAGGCTTAATATTAGTTATTCTTACACCTTTTCGAAATTTATTCAAAATACCGAAATTACGTATTTTTCTTATTATTTTAATTCTTTTAACTTTCTTCTTGCTTTATTTTGTTATTTTAAACATGACTGGAATGTAATTTATTATTTCTTGGGCCGGGTTGGATTCGAACCAACGTAACTTGACGTAGCGGATTTACAATCCGCCCCCTTTAACCACTCGGGCACCGACCCCACGCCTAATGATATCATATTTCTTACTTAAAGACAAGAAATAAACAAAATACAATAACAAAGAAAAGTATAGAATTGATTTAAATTTTTACTTTAAGTGAAATATTGACGTTTTGATTTTTTTTATATATTATTATCTTGTGTTACATTTTTTCAGTTAATAATATATTTTTGGGCAATTAACTCAGCGGTAGAGTGTCTGCCTTACAAGCAGAAGGCCACAGGTTCAAATCCTGTATTGCCCATAACTCGGGCCTATCGTCTAACGGATTAGGACAGAAACCTTCTAAGTTTCCAATGTAGGTTCGATTCCTACTGGGCCTATACTAAAAAATTCTATATATTTTCTAAAAGTTTTAATTTTATCTTTAATTTGTTTTGGGTTACCTGGGACTCGAACCCAGAACTATTCGGTTAAAAGCCGAGTACTCTACCATTGAGTTAGCAACCCCACCCATATTATACCATAATCTTCGATTATTCTTCCAGCTTTTTATCTTATTTTAAGAGAAATACTTTTTTTATGTTAAATAATTTATTATTAAAAATAATATTTTTTCTTTAGTATTTTTAAAGTAAAATTATAAGTAACATTACGGGTTATTTTATTCATTAAAATTTCATTAACATTTAAATTAAATAAACAAGGATTTTAAAATGATTAATTGGCAAGTTATAGGTCAGCTAATTTCTACAGGTGTTATTATGTTATCAGGTCCAGCTATTATCGTTTTATTAGCCTTAAAAAAAGGTAATCTTTAATTCTTTTCTTATTATCAATCTAAAAATTTAAAAAACTTATGTTAATTACAGCTTTAGTAGGTCTGTTAGTTTTAGTTTCATTAGGCTTAGTTGTAACTGTTCCTGTAGCATTAGCTACTCCAGGTGAATGGGATGCATCAAAACCATCTTTTAATCGTGCTTTTCAACTTTGGATTGGTCTTGTTTTAATTATTGCAATAGCAGATGGTATTGCAACATCAATTTAGAAATTATAGTTAAACTATAATTTCTAAACTATTGACAATTACCAGCTTTTAGTTTAAATTAGCTTCGGATAGAAGCATACAACTGAAATAGATTTCGTGTTGTAACAGCGGGCATAGCTCAGTGGTAGAGCGCAACCTTGCCAAGGTTGATGTCGCGCGTTCGAATCGCGTTGCCCGCTTCTCTTTCTGCCCCCATCGTCTAGAGGCCTAGGACAGCTCCCTTTCACGGAGCAGACAGGGATTCGAATTCCCTTGGGGGTAATATAACAAAAAATGATACAGTTAATCTTCTTGCGATCACTTTTACAATGTTTACAGCTACATGATAATATGTTATTATTTTTTTTGACAGAAAATCAACAAATCAATATCAATTTTTAGGATTATATTTAAGGATTTTATCTTCAATGTTTGTTTTAATGAACTTAAAGTTCTCTAGAAAAGAATAAGAAGTTTTAATTCTTAAAATATTAAGTCTAGTATTGATCTTTTATTTTTTATTAACCTAATACGCAAAGAGAGTACAATATGTACTATTTGTTTTATACAATCCTTTTTTTAATTCAAATCACACAAGAAACGGTATTAAATTGGTTTAATATTGAAACACCACTAAATCAAAAAATTAACGAATATCGTGAACTTTATGGTTTAATTCCAACAGATGAATCTGTTTACATAGAGAAATTACAGCAAAGTTATCAAAGCGTGCCTGCTTTTTCTCTAGATACTTTAAGATTAATTTTAGAAGGATATTGGGAAAAAATCCGTGATACCGGATTAGGATTATCGGAAATTGACAACTTAATTGTTTTAATCATTATTATCCGTCTTATAATTTTGATTATAAGATACAATATATTTACAGGTTTTGTAATAACAGGGATTGGGATTATTGCAGGATATTTATGGTATTCAACTTTCATTTCAACACTATTTGTGTATGAAAATGCTTTATATAAAAATGCTTTAACCTTTAGATTAGGAGTTGATGCAAATCAAATTCGAAGAATGCTTCAAGCTAAAGTAATGAGTTCTTCATATCAAATACGTTTAACTAATCCTGTCGGAATAATGATTTATGCTTTAGGAACAGGTTCTGTTTATGAAGGTCATAGGATAGATCCAATTTCTATGTTTATGTCAAGTATACCAGAAGGTTTTCCAAAAAAAGATTGGATTGAAGGTACATATTACTTGTTTTATAGAAAAATTATTCCTGTGACAATGCGTGCAATTCTAGATTTTATAGATGCATTCACATCTTATGCAATCTATACTATAATTACTCGAGTAAATAAACGTTACTGTCCATATCTTATTCGTTGGCATTGGACCCTACTTATTATTTTAAAGTTTTTTGAGCCCTTTATTACCTACTTAATTTATAGAATAAATGATTATTCTTATAATATTGTTTATCCACAAATATTAAGAGCTAAAGAATACGGAATTACTTTATCGCAACCTGCGTTTGAAATGCAATTATTAAATTATATTTGTTTCACAATAATTATAATTCACTTATCATTTCTTTTATTTGCTATGTTACATGCTCTATGTGGTCAATATTTCTATATTCCATTTTTTACTGAAAATGTAGAACTCCATATAGGAGAACGTAATAAATTAGACAAATATAGTGGAGGTTATACCGCATGGCAAGACGAAAAAAAATCTTCTAATGGGAAGTTCAAATTAAAACTTTGGTATGGTTGGTTTGGACGAGGTACTAATAATGATGGCGATTTGATACCAACAGTATTACGTTACATACAAAAATTAATAATGTTACCTTTTATTAGTGTTTGGAAATTTATAAAAAATTTTAGCAAATAATAAGAATAATGTGTACTCTATGTTTTAAACAAGAGTACACATAAATCATTTATCTTATAACGATGAACCTAAACCTGAGTATGAACCGTAAATAAATAAGCTAAGCATTGTAATTACTGCTAAACCGCCTACTAAACCTACAAGCCATAAAGGAATTCGACCAGTATTTGCCATAAAAAAACTCCTGTAATATTTAAACTATTAGTTGAAGAAATAACTTGAAAATAATACCGCTAAAACGAAGATTAAAAGAAGTCCCCAGAAAAGTGACGTTCTGTTTAATTCTACTGCTTGTTTATTAGGATTTGGACCTGTCATAAAAATTACCTCGTATATATTTGTTTAGTTTAACGTTGAATGAACTGCATTGCAGTAATTCCGCCTAAAAAGAAAACTGTTGGTACAGCTAATCCGTGAACTGCTAACCAACGGAAAGTAAAAATGGGATACGCTACCGGCTGATTAATATTTTTTGCCATTTTATCTCCTTAAATTATAAACCTTTAGTTAAATCTTCTAATTCTTGTTTTGCACTGAAACGATCGTTTACTAATGGTACTTGTTGACGATCTTGCGTAAAGTATTCATTAGGACGTGGAGTTCCAAATACATCATAAGCTAAACCAGTACTTACAAATAACCATCCTGATACAAAAAGAGATGGAATTGTGATACTATGAATAATCCAGTAACGTACACTTGTAATAATATCCGAGAATGGACGTTCGCCCGTAGATCCACCAGACATAGTAATATTTACTCCTATAAAAAATGATTGTTGCTCATTCGAAATTTTAGTATAAAGCGGGCAGGGGGAATCGAACCCCCATCATTAGCTTGGAAGGCTAAGGTTTTACCACTAAACTATGCCCGCATACGCTAATTATAGGCGTATGCGGGTAGAAAAGCAATAAAATCTTATAAATTTTCTAATTTTAAATCCAAAAATTTCGCTAAATCTGCGGCCTCTTCTTCTAGATCTGAAATTGAAATCGGTTCTTGCACAGGTGTAAGTGGTATTTTACGTTCATCTTTTAAACATAAATAAATACTTCTTGTAGGATTTAACCCTTCTGTAATTTTAATACCTATTGAACGAATATTAGTTAAAGGGTATGTTAAAAGTACTTGACGATTTTTTCCAGGAAAACCTTTTCGAACAATTTTTACTAAATTTTCAAATTTATTATATTCATTATATCCACCTCCTATATCAAGAATTATGGTAAAAGAGATATAAAGACTAAGACCTAGACTAAGAGTTCCATAAAACATCATTACCAAACCTTGAGGAATAAATACTAGTTCACTCGGATTTGAAAATGGTAAAAAATTTTTATTAAAATAACTTGAAATCCCTGCCAGTAAAAATCCAAGTCCACCAAGTAAAAGAACGAATGCCCAAAAATAATTGCTAAATCGTCTAGAGCCAATAATTATATCTTGACGAATTTCTTGTTCCATTTTTCTAATTTTTAGTTAAATTAGCTTAATTGATTTGAAACCTAAAAATAAACCTGATGCAACTGCAAAACAAAATCCAACTAATAAAAAGTAATCGATAGCAACTGTCATAAAATCTTTATTATTTTGTTAATTTGAAGTTTATAAAAATTTTTTAATATATTAATATATATTATATAGTAATAAAGTAAAAATTTTTGGTTGATAAAATTTTTCACACATTTTATTTCTCAAAAATTAAAACATTCAAAGAATTTCATTAAAATTTAAAATAAATTTATGGCTAATTTTATTAAACCATATAATGATGATCCCTTTGTGGGACATTTAGCAACGCCAATTACATCTTCGGCTGTAACTCGGGCAATTTTACAAAATTTACCAGCATATCGTTTCGGTTTAACTCCTTTATTAAGAGGATTAGAAATTGGATTAGCACATGGATATTTTTTAATGGGTCCATTCGTTAATTTAGGTCCACTACGTAACTCTGATATTGGTTTATTAGCAGGTTTCCTTTCAACTATTGGTCTAATTTTAATATTAACTCTAGGTTTAACTATCTATGGTGTTGCAACTTTCGAAAATATAAAATCAGACTCTGCAACAGATCTACAAACAAAAAATGCATGGAATCAATTTAAAGGCGGATTTTTTGTAGGTGCTTGTGGTAGTGCTGGATTTGTATTTATTTGTTTATCTAGTATTCCTACCTTTACAATAAACTAAATATATAATAATATATTGAATCAGTTAACTCTAACTGATTCATTTTATAAAATAATAATTAACCTTTTTAGAATTCGATTATATGAACACTACGTTAGTAAATCTGCAAGAAGAGTATGCAAAAACAGAAATTTCAAAAATTTTAAATATTTTAAATCAAGAATTAGTAGGACTAGCTCCTGTAAAATCTCGTATTCGAGAAATTGCTGCATTATTATTAATAGATAAATTAAGACAAAGTGTAGGAATTACAGCCGCTAATCCTGGTTTACATATGTCATTTACAGGTAGTCCTGGTACAGGCAAGACTACTGTTGGCTTAAAAATGGCTGACATCTTATTTCAGTTAGGATACAGTAAGAAAGGACATTTATTAACTGTTACTCGAGATGATTTAGTTGGTCAATATATTGGTCATACTGCTCCGAAAACAAAAGAAGTTTTAAAAAAAGCAATGGGTGGTGTTTTATTTATTGATGAAGCATACTATTTATATAAGCCAGATAATGAACGAGATTATGGTTCAGAAGCTATTGAAATTCTATTACAAGTTATGGAGAACCAACGAGATGATTTAGTTGTTATTCTAGCAGGTTATAAAGCTCCTATGGATAAATTTTACGAATCAAACCCTGGTTTATCTTCGCGTATTGCTAATCATATCGATTTCCCAGATTATAGTGTAGATGAATTGTTACAAATCTCAAAACTTATGTTACAGGATCAACAATATCAATTAACTCCTGATGCAGAGATAGCTTTTAAACAATATATTGCAAAACGAAAAGAACAACCTTTATTTGCAAATGCTAGAAGTGTTAAAAATGCTTTAGACCGTGCCCGTATGCGTCAAGCTAATCGTATTTTTGATAGTCGTGGTCAAATTTTAACGAAAAAAGAATTAGTTAATCTAGAAGCACAAGACATTTTACAAAGTACTGTTTTTAATTAGAAATATAATATGAGTTTACTTGTTATAGGTGGAACTGGAACATTAGGAAGACAAATTGTTCTTCAAGCTTTAACTAAAGGTTATCAAGTTAGATGTTTAGTTCGTAATTTTAGAAAAGCTAATTTTTTGAAAGAATGGGGTGCTGAATTAGTCTATGGTGATTTAACAAAACCTGAAACAATACCACCTTGTTTAAGAGGAATTACAGCTGTCATTGATGCATCAACTAGTAGACCTGATGATTTAAATGCTTTAAAAACGGTTGATTGGGAAGGTAAATTATGTTTGATTGAAGCTTCTAAAGTTGCAAATATTCAACGTTTTATCTTTTTTTCAGCTCAAAATGTTGAAGATTTTACAAATATTCCATTAATGAAATTAAAATATAGAATTGAGGAAAAATTAAAAAAATCTGAGATTCCATATACAATTTTTAGATTAACAGGATTTTATCAAGGTTTAATTGAACAATATGCAATTCCTATTCTTGAAAATTTACCGATTTGGGTAACAAATGAAAATATGTATGTGTCTTATATGGATACACAAGATATTGCAAAATTCTGTTTAAGAGCTTTACAGTTACCAAAAACAAAAAATCGAACATTCTTCTTAAATGGTTTAAAAGGTTGGGTTTCTTCTGAAATTATAAAGTTATGTGAACAATTAGCAGGTCAGTCCGCGAAAGTTCAACGAATTCCTTCTTTTATTTTGAAATTAGTAAGTAATTTCTTTGGATTTTTTGAATGGGGTCAAAATATTAGCGATAGACTTGCATTTGTTGAAATTTTAAATATAAAAACTAATTCAAATGATTCAAAATCAACTTTTGAATTATATAAAATATTTAAAATAGATTCATCTGAAATTATTCAATTAGATGATTACTTCTTAGAATATTTTATACGTTTATTAAAACGTTTACGAGATATTAATTTTGAAGATGTACAAAAACAAAAAAATCTGATTATTTAGATTGTTTATTTCATATGAATTATATTAGTTGTATTGTTCGAATTCTTGAAATACCAAAAATCGAACTAGCGTCGAATAATATTGAGATGGTTCGGTTCCGAGTACAGTTACCCTCTGTTAGAAACAAAGTACAATCTCCAATTATTATTTATTCAACAATTTGGGGCAATTTAGCTTATGACATCATTAGTTATTATCGTATTAATGATTATGCTTTAGTCGAAGGTTATATTTCAACTTCATCTAGTAGTAAAAAAAAAGATTCTTCAATTAATTTAAATATAACAAAACTTTATCCATTTTTATTTAAAGTAGAATCAGATAAAAGAAAATAAATCAAAAGAGAAAATTTATTTAATATTCAAATAATAAAAAAATTTAGATTTATCATATTTTAGTATAATTAATATTATTAAAACTAGTTTCTAGGAAAAATTAAATGTTAGCTTTAAAAATTTTAGTATACACAACAATTATCTTCTTTGTTTCATTATTTATTTTTGGATTCCTTTCAAGTGATCCGTCACGTAATCCAAACCGTAAAGATCTTGAGTAATAACCAATAATATTTTAAACAAATCTTACAAGATTTGTTTAAAATTAAAATTTTTTATATTAGTATATATATATTAACAATTCAACTTATTGAAATTTTTTACCAAATTAACAATTTTAATTTTTTCTGTTATGAAACGTTTAAATTTTATTAATTTAATTTTTGCTATTTTCTTATTGTTTAATCCATTTGTTGCTCAAGCAGATGTAGGAGGTTTAACAAAATGTAGTGATTCTCCAGCTTTCACTAAACGCTTAAATGGTAGTGTGAAAAAATTAGAGCAGCGTATGTCTAAATATGAAGCAGATTCACCACCGGCTTTAGCTTTAAAACAACAAATTGAAAGAACTCAAGCTCGTTTTGATAAATATGGTAGATCAGACTTATTATGTGGAACTGATGGTTTACCTCATTTAGTTGCAGACGGTCGTTGGAGTCATGCTGCTGAATTTATTTTACCAGGTTTTGGTTTTATTTATATTTCTGGTTGGATTGGATGGGTAGGTCGTAAATATCTTCGGGCTGTTAGTACAACTAAAAATCCTTCTGAAAGTGAAATTATTATTAATGTACCGTTAGCATTAAAAATTATGACAACAGGTTATATTTGGCCGATTTCAGCGTATCAAGAACTAATTAGTGGGGATTTAGTTGCTCGAAAAGATGAAATTACAGTATCTCCACGCTAAATTTTTTCACAATATATATATATAATTAAAGTTATGGATAATTTTCAAAAATATTTATCAACAGCGCCTGTTCTTTTAACAATCTGGATGACATTTACTGCAGGATTTATTATTGAAATAAATCGATTCTTTCCTGATATGTTAGGGTTATACTTTTAAAAACAAATTTTATATTTTAATTGGACTAAAAATTTAATCCAATTAAAATATTTATTATTAAGCAAATTTACCTGATGTTGAAGCAATAACAAAAGCAGCATATGTTAAGATATAACCAACTGCAAAATGTACTAAACCTACAAGTCGAGCTTGTACAATTGATAAAGCAACAGGTTTATCTCTCCAACGTACTAAGTTAGCTAAAGGTGTTCGTTCATGAGCCCAAACTAATGTTTCAATTAATTCTTGCCAGTAACCACGCCATGAAATTAAGAACATGAAGCCTGTAGCCCAAATTAAGTGACCAAATAAGAACATCCATGCCCATACTGATAAATTGTTCATACCAAATGGGTTATAACCATTAATTAATGGTGAAGAATTCAACCATAAATAGTCACGTAACCAACCCATAATGTAATTTGATGATTCATCAAATTGACCAGGATTGCCACCCCAAATTGTCATATGTTTCCAATGCCAGTAGAATGTTGTCCAACCTATTGTATTTAACATCCAGAACATAGCTAAATAGAAAGCATCCCATGCTGAAATATCACAAGTACCACCACGACCTGGACCATCACAAGGGAAACTGTAACCGAAATCTTTTTTATCTGGCATTAATTTCGAACCTCGTGCATCTAACGCACCTTTTACTAGAATTAACGTAGTAACGTGTAAACCTAAAGCAATAGCGTGATGTACTAAGAAATCACCAGGGCCAATTTTTAAGAATAAATCATTTTGACCACTATTAATTGCTTCTAACCAGCCTGGTAACCATAATTGATTACCAGCAATTGTTGCTGGACTAGTTGATGATGCTAATAAAACATTCATTTGGTAAACTGCTTTGCCAGATGCTGCTTGAATATATTCTGCAAATAAAGGTTCAAACAAGATTTGTTTTTCAGGTTGACCAAATGCAACTACTGTATCATTATGAATATATAATCCTAAAGTATGGAAACCTAAGAATAAAGATGCCCAACTTAAATGTGATATAATAGCTTCTTTATGTTCTAACATTCGAGCTAAAACATTTCCTTTGTTTAATTCTGGATCGTAATCACGAACAAAGAAAATTGCACCATGAGCAAAAGCTCCAACCATTAAGAATCCTGCTATGTATTGATGATGTGTATATAAAGCAGCTTCTGTTGTAAAATCTTTTGATAAAAATGCATATGGATTTATCGCATACATATGTTGTGCAGTTAATGATGTAGCTACACCTAAACATGCTAAGGCTAAACCTAATTGCATGTGTAACGAGTTTGTAATTGTTTCAAATAAACCTATATGACCTTTACCTAATTCACCTCCAGGAGGGCGATGAGCATCTAAAATTTCTTTCATGTTATGCCCAATACCAAAGTTTGTACGGTACATATGACCTGCTACAATAAATACAACAGCGATAGCTAATTGATGATGTGCAATATCACTTAACCATAACGCTTTTGATTGAGGATGGAAGCCTCCTAAGAATGTTAAGATTGCAGTACCAGCACCTTCACTTGTACCATATACATGATTTACAGAATCTGGATTTTCTGCATATACAGTCCAATTTCCTGTATAGAATGGTGTTAATCCAGCTGGATGCGGAGGAGTTGTTAAAAAATTATCCCAACCTACATGGACACCACGTGAAGCTGGTAAAGCTACGTGAACAAGGTGGCCTGTCCAGGCTAATGAACTTACACCTAATAAACCCGATAAATGGTGATTTAAACGAGATTCATTATTTTTAAACCATGATAAACTTGGTCTAAACTTAGGTTGTAAATGTAACCAACCAGCAAATAATAAAGCGCTAGCTAATAATAATAAACCTATTGAACCTTGATATAATTCTTGATTAGTTCTAAATCCAATAGTGTACCACCATTGGTATACACCAGAGTATGCAATATTTACAGGATATGTATTACCTTTACTAAATGCTTTTAATGCAGATTCACCAAAATGTGGATCCCAAATAGCATGAGCGATTGGTTTCGTTTTTAATGGATTACTAACCCATTTTTCAAAATTTCCTTGCCAAGCAACGTGGAATAAATTTCCTGATGTCCATAAGAATATTACAGCTAAATGACCAAAATGTGATGCGAAAATTTTTTGGTATAAATTTTCTTCAGTCATCCCATCATGTGCTTCTAAATCGTGGGCAGTTGCAATACCGTACCAAATACGTCGTGTTGCAGGATCTTGTGCAAGGGCTTGGCTAAACTTGGGAAATTTAGTTGCCATAATTATTCGATGCCTTTTCATATAAATATTGATTTGAAATAAGTCAAAAGTTTTCTTTAACTCGTATTTTTAATTATTATTTTAAAAAGTTTTTAAAATAAGTTGTTTAGCTTATTGATATAGCACGGGCTAAGAAGAATGACCACGTTGTTCCTATACCACCTAATAAATAGTGTGCTAAACCAACTGCACGACCTTGTGTAATACTTAAAGCGCGTGGTTGAATCGTAGGTGCAAAGTTTAACTTATTATGTGCCCATACAATTGATTCAATTAATTCTTGCCAGTAACCACGACCACTGAATAAGAACATTAAACTAAATGCCCAAATGAAGTGAGCGCCTAAGAAAATTAAACCATAAGCAGATGAAGCTGAACCATATGATTGAATTACTTGTGATGCTTGTGACCATAAGAAATCACGTAGCCATCCGTTGATAGTAATTGAACTTTGAGCAAAATTACCACCTGTAATATGAGAAATACTACCGTCAGGAGTTACTGTACCCCAAACATCAGATTGCATTTTCCAGCTAAAGTGGAAAATTACTACTGAAATAGAATTATACATCCAGAATAAACCTAAGAATACGTGATCCCAACTAGAACTCTGACATGTACCACCACGACCTGGACCATCACAAGGGAAACGGAAACCTAAAGTTGCTTTATCTGGAATTAATTTCGAACTACGTGCATATAATACACCTTTTAATAAAATCAATACTGTTACATGAATTGTAAAAGCATGAATATGATGTACCATGAAATCAGCAGTTCCTAATTTAATTGGCATCATTGCAATTTTACCACCTACTTCAACTACCTCACCACCGAATGCATAACTAGTTGTTGCTAATGCATTTGGAGCTGTTGTACCTGGTGCTAATAAATGAATATTTTGAATCCATTGAGCAAAAATCGGTTGTAATTGAATTGCTTTGTCTGAGAACATGTCTTGTGGACGACCTAAAGCACGCATAGTATCATTATGAACATAGAAACTAAAAGCATGTGTTCCTAAGAAAATACAAACCCAGTTTAAATGTGAGATAATAGCATCACGATGACGTAACACACGGTCTAATAAATTGTTATAATTATTTGCTGGTGTGTAATCACGTACCATGAAAATAGCTCCATGAGCTGCACCACCTACAACACAGAAACCACCAATCCACATATGATGAGTGAATAATGATAATTGTGTTGCATAATCTGTTGCAATGTAAGGATAAGGTGGCATTGCATACATATGATGTGCTACAATTATACTTAATGAACCCATCATTGCTAGGTTAATTGCTAATTGAGCATGCCAAGATGTTGTTAAAATCTCATATAAACCTTTATGGCCTTCACCTGTAAATGGACCTTTATGAGCTTCTAAAATCTCTTTCATATTATGTCCAATACCAAAGTTTGTACGATACATATGACCTGCTACAATAAATAACACAGCTAATGCTAAATGATGATGTGCGATATCACTTAACCATAAACCACCTGTAATTGGATTCAAACCACCTTTGAATGTTAAGAAGTCAGAATATTCACCCCAATGACCACTGAAAAATGGTGCTAACCCTTTTCCAAAACTTGGATATAATTGACTCATTAACTCACGGTTAATTAAAAATTCATGTGGTAAAGGTATTTCTTGTGGAGATACACCAGCATCTAATAATTTATTAATTGGTAATGCAACGTGAATTTGGTGACCTGACCAAGATAAACATCCTAAACCTAATAAACCTGCTAAATGGTGATTCATCATTGATTCAGCATTTTGGAACCATTCTAATTTAGGAGCAGCTTTATGATAATGGAACCAACCAGCGAATAACATGATTGCAGACATAGCTAAACCGCCTATTGCTGTCCAGTATAATTCTACTTCACTAGTAATTCCTTCTGCACGCCACATTTGGAACCAGCCTGATGTTGTTTGAACACCTTGGAAATTTCCACCAAGGTCACCATTTAAAACTTCTTGACCTACAATAGGCCAAACAACTTGTGAACTTTGTTTGATATTAATTGGATCACTTAACCAAGCAGAGTAATTTGAAAAATATGCGCCATGGAAATGCATACCACTAATCCAGAAAAATATAGCAGCAAGTTGACCAAAGTGAGCACTAAAAACTTTACGTGATACTTCTTCTAAAGAACTTGTTTGACTATCAAAATCGTGAGCATCTGCATGTAGACTCCAAATCCAAGTTGTTGTTTTTGGACCTTTTGCTAAAGTTCTTGAAAAATGACCTGGTTGTGCCCATTTTTCAAAACTTGTTTCTACAGCGTTTTTTTCAACAAAAACTTGCACATTCTTTGTGCGGTTATCAGTTGAGCTTATTGCCATTAACTTTTCTCCTTGCTAGGAGATGATAATTTAAGAAACTCTC